GTAAATTAGATGTTGACGGTTTGCGTGGTGATATCGTTACAAACCGAGCAGCAAAAGCATACGCAGCATACAATGGGCGACAAGAGGTAACTGTAAATGATATTGCAAAAATTATTACATTATGTTTACGTCACCGTTTAAGAAAAGATCCTTTAGAAACAATTGATTCGGGTTCAAAAGTAGATAAAGTGTTTAAAGAAATTTTTGAACTTGATTAATTAAAATCCTAAAAATTAAAGATATCTGAAATTACTTTTTGAGTTCTTCTTATCTTTAATTTATTTACTTTCGAATCATTAAAAATAAATGTTGAAATTACTTTGGTTAAGCATAAGTACATTAACAACTATTTTAATTTTAATAAAAGTTCCAAATAATACAGGTTTAGAAAGTATAGCAAATAAAAGTAATTTTTTAGGTTCCCCAAGTTCCGCTGAAAAAATTTTAACTTATACTACTTGGTTTGGGGTAGTAAGTTATATTTTATTTGCTATTAAATTCAATTTATCATTATAAAACTTTTTTTAAACTTAAATGATAGACAAAACTATGATTCAATTATAGTATTAGTTTATAAGCTTTTTAATTCGCGGAGTAGAGCAGTCTGGTAGCTCGTTGGGCTCATAACCCGAAGGTCAGTGGTTCAAATCCATTCTCCGCTAGAAAATTTTATAAATTAACCAGTTTTTTTTTTAAGTTTAATATTAAAATAATAGTATTAATAAAAAATAATAAAGGTTTTCGTATGAGTTTAAACATACAGATACCTTCTCCTATATTTGGGGGAAGTACAGGTGGGTGGTTACGTGCAGCAGAAGTTGAAGAAAAATATGCTATTACTTGGACAAGCAATAAAGAGCAAATTTTTGAAATGCCAACAGGTGGTGCAGCTATCATGAGAAATGGAGAAAATTTATTATACTTAGCGCGTAAAGAACAGTGCTTAGCTTTAGGTGCTCAATTACGTACTTTTAAAATAAATGATTATAAAATTTATCGGATTTTTCCAACTGGAGAAGTTCAATATTTACATCCAAAAGATGGTGTTTTTCCTGAAAAAGTAAATGCTGGGCGTGAAGCCGTAAATAGTCGGGATTTTTCAATTGGAAAAAATCCAAACCCGGCTACAATTAAATTTAGTGGCACCACTACTTATGAAAGTTAATTTATTAAATTAAACTAAGGTTAATTATTTTGTAGTTAACCTTTTGGCGAGATGGCAGAGTTGGTCGATTGCGTCTGATTTGAAATCAGATGAATCTTTACGGATTCCGTGGGTTCGAATCCCACTCTCGCCTTTATTAAATTTTATTTAAATTTTCACTATATAATATGTTTTAAGAGATTAAAATTAGCTCAGATGTGTTTCAAATTTTAATATTCTATTTTTATGGGTAAAGTTTACGATTGGTTTGAAGAACGTTTAGAAGTTCAAGCTATTGCAGATGATATTTCGAGTAAATACGTTCCGCCACATGTAAATATTTTTTATTGTTTTGGTGGTATTGTTTTAACTTGTTTTTTAGTTCAAGTAGCCACAGGCTTTGCGATGACATTCTATTATCGACCTAGTGTAGTTGATGCATTTGCATCAGTAGAATACATTATGACAAGTGTTAATTTTGGTTGGTTAATTAGGTCAATTCACCGTTGGTCCGCTAGTATGATGGTAATGATGATGGTTCTACACGTTTTCCGTGTTTATCTAACTGGGGGATTCAAAAAGCCACGTGAATTAACATGGGTTACTGGCGTAATTTTAGCAGTTGTTACAGTATCGTTTGGGGTAACAGGGTATTCATTACCTTGGGATCAAGTTGGTTTCTGGGCTTGTAAAATTGTAACCGGTGTACCAGCAGCAGTTCCGTTAGTAGGTCAACCTTTGGTACTAGTATTGCGTGGTGGAGAAAGTGTAGGTCAAAGTACCTTAACTCGATTCTACAGTGCGCACACATTTGTATTACCATTAGCTGCAGCAGTTTTAATGTTAACACATTTCTTAATGATTAGAAAACAAGGTATTTCTGGACCTCTTTAAATTCAGTAATTTTAAAAGTTAATAAAAAGATAAAATAAGGAAAAAATGTCTGTTATTAAAAAACCGGATCTAACAGATCCAAAATTACGTGCAAAATTAGCCAAAGGTATGGGACACAATTATTATGGTGAACCCGCTTGGCCAAATGATCTTTTGTACGTATTCCCAATTGTAATTTTAGGAACATTTGCGTGTCTTATTGGATTAGCAGTAATGGCCCCCACTCAGTTAGGTGAACCAGCTGATCCATTTAACACACCGTTAGAAATTTTACCTGAATGGTATTTCTTTCCTACATTTAATTTATTGCGTGTATTACCGAATAAATTATTAGGAGTTTTAGCTATGGCTGCAGTACCCGCTGGCTTAATCACAGTACCATTTATTGAAAATGTAAACAAATTTCAAAACCCATTCCGCCGTCCATTAGCTAGTTTAGTTTTTATTCTTGGTTTTGTGACAGCAGTTTGGTTAGGTATTGGTGCTTGTTTACCAATTGATAAAGCAATTACATTAGGCTTATTTTAACATTAAAAAAATGGTTTATTATTTTTATAATGAACCATTTTTTTGAGTATTATCCAGTAATTGTTAAATTTGAATTTCTTAAATATTCTGTATCAACATTTGATTCACGAATTAATGAAATTTTACCTGTTCTTGCAATTTCTAAAATACCAAATTTTGTTAATAATTGTTCAATGGCCACCATTTTTCCAGGATCTCCTGTTACTTCTAATGTTAAAGTTTTTTCGGCTAAATCGACAACTTTTGCTCTAAAAATATTTGCAATTTCTAAAATTTCTGCTCTTGTTAAATTTGTTGTTTGAACTTTTAATAACATTAGTTCTCTTTCTACACAAGGTAAATTGGTAATATCTTGAACTCTTAGTACATTAATTAATTTATACAATTGTTTTGTTAATTGTTCGATAATTCTATCATCACCCGGAACAACCATAGTAATTCTGGAAATTCCTTCTTGTTCCGCAGGCCCTACAGCTAAACTTTCAATATTAAACCCTCTTCGCGCAAATAATCCAGCAATTCTGGTTAATACTCCAGATTCATCTTCAACTAAAACAGATAAAGTATGTTTCATAACAATTATTTTTAATTTTTATATTAAATTGTAACAAAGTATAGAATTTTTATTTAGTTCTATACTTTGTTACAAGAGTACATTGAATACCTCTAATTTACTTTTTAATATATTAGAATTCAAAATAAAAACCCTTCAACTTAAATATTAAGTTGAAGGGTTTTTATTTTGAATTCTAATATATATCTTAATGGGGACAGAGGGACTTGAACCCTCACGCACTATCACTAGGCAACGGATTTTAAGTCCGTCGTGTCTACCAATTCCACCACGTCCCCTGATTTGTATAAAACATTGTATGTAATTTTTATTAAAAAAGCAATAGTTTAAAAAATTTAGGCGGCACCCAGATTCGAACTGGGGATAAAGGATTTGCAATCCTCTGCCTTACCACTTGGCCATGCCGCCATTTTTTCAAAATGTTAATTTAGATAATTGTAATAGATATTAATTAGAATTACAATAAAATTTTTATTTATTCTTGATATTGGCTAAGGCGAAATAAACCTGTTATAATTAAAATTAGTAAAACGTGTGAATAGAAGATAATACTAAAAAATATATTGTTCAAAATATGTTTGAACGTTTTACTGAAAAAGCTATTAAAGTAGTAATGCTTGCTCAAGAAGAATCAAGAAGATTAGGACATAATTTTGTCGGGACAGAACAAATTTTATTAGGATTAATCGGTGAAGGTGCTGGTGTTGCGACAAAAGTTCTGAAATCAATGGGTGTTAATTTAAAAGATGCTCGTATGGAAGTTGAACGTATTATTGGTCGTGGATCTGGTTTCGTAGCTGTAGAAATACCTTTTACCCCAAGAGCAAAACGGGTTTTAGAAATGGCTATTGAGGAAGCCCGTGATTTAGGGCATAGTTATATTGGAACGGAACATATTCTTTTAGCATTATTAGAAGAAGAAGATGGTGTTGCTACACGAGTGTTAGAAAATTTAGGTGTTGATTTATCTAAAGTCCGTTCAGAAATTTTAGGTCAAATAGGTGAAACTGTTGAAATAACAATTTCTGGTAATAATTCAGAAAATGGGGCTATCTTTGATGTAAGTACAAGAACACCAACGTTAGAAGAATTTACAACGAACATTACTGAAACAGCTTCTGAAGGAAAATTAGATCCCGTAATTGGACGTCAACAAGAAATTGAACGTGTTATTCAAATTTTAGCAAGACGAACAAAAAATAACCCTGTTTTAATTGGGGAACCTGGAGTAGGTAAAACAGCCGTAGCTGAAGGTTTAGCCCAACGAATTGTTCAACGAGATGTACCGGATCTTTTAGAAGATAAAATGGTAATTTCATTAGATATTGGATTATTATTAGCGGGAACCAAATATCGTGGAGAATTTGAAGAACGTTTAAAACGTATTATGGATGAAGTTCAAACTGCTAAGAATATTATTTTAGTAATTGATGAAGTTCATACTTTAATTGGAGCTGGGGCTGCGGAAGGCGCTATTGATGCTGCCAATATATTAAAACCTGCCTTAGCCCGTGGAGAATTACAAGTTATTGGTGCAACAACTATTGAAGAATATCGAAAATATATTGAACGGGATGCAGCATTAGAACGTCGATTCCAACCTGTTCGAGTAGAGGAACCTAGTGTAAAAGATACTATTGAAATTTTACGTGGTTTACGAGAACGTTATGAACGTCATCACAATTTAAGAATTAATGATGAAGCTTTAGCAGCAGCAGCTAAAATGGGTGCTCAATATATTGCGGATCGTTTCCTTCCAGATAAAGCTATTGATTTAATTGATGAAGCTGGTTCGAGAGTTCGATTAATGAATTATCGTTTACCTGATGCAGCTTTAGAATTAGACCAAGAATTACGTGAACTTCTAAAAGAAAAAGACGCAGCTGTTCGTTTACAAAATTTTGAACAAGCAGGTGAATTACGTGATCGAGAAATGGAAATTAGAGCACAAATTAGTGCAATTGTTCAAAGTACCAAACGACAACCAAAATCAAACAAAGATCGTGCTGTAGTAGGAGAAGAAGATGTGGCTCAAGTAGTTGCAGCTTGGACAGGTATTCCAGTTAATAAAATTTCGAAGACAGAATCCGAAAAATTATTAAATATGGAAGATACTTTACACGAACGTATTATTGGTCAACACCAAGCAGTTGTTTCTGTTTCTAAAGCTATCCGTCGTGCTCGAGTTGGTTTACGTAATCCCGACCGTCCAATTGCTAGTTTTATTTTTGCCGGTCCAACCGGTGTTGGGAAAACTGAATTAACAAAGGCTTTAGCTTCCTATTTCTTTGGTGCTGAAGACAGCATGGTTAGATTAGATATGTCTGAATATATGGAACGTCATACCGTAGCAAAATTAATTGGTTCCCCACCAGGTTATGTTGGTTACAGCGAAGGTGGTCAATTAACAGAAGCAGTTCGTAGGAAACCATATACGGTTGTATTATTTGATGAAATTGAAAAAGCCCACCCTGATGTTTTCAATTTATTATTACAAATTTTAGAAGATGGCCGTTTAACAGATTCCCGAGGACGAACTATTGATTTTAAAAATACTTTAATTATCATGACATCAAACGTTGGTGCTAAAGTAATTGAAAAAGGAACATCAAATGGTTCATTGGGTTTTGATGTTGCTGAAGATACAGAAAATACTCAGTACGAACGAATTTCAGCATTAGTAAATGAAGAATTAAAAAATTATTTCCGTCCTGAATTTTTAAACCGTTTAGATGAGATTATTATTTTTAGTCAATTAACTAAAGATGATGTCGGTCAAATTGCAGAAATTATGATTAAACAATTAACAGATCGGGTTTTAGAACAAGGTATCCGATTACAAGTTACTGAACGTGTTAAAGAAAAATTAACTGATGAAGGTTTTAATCCAATTTACGGTGCTCGACCATTACGTCGTGCAGTCATGCGTTTATTAGAAGATAATTTAGCTGGTCAGTTTTTAAGTGAAGAATTAAAACCAGGGACTACTATTATCGTTGATTTAGATGATAATAAAGAAATTAATATTTTTGTTAGTGAAATGGAAAGTACGGATGAAATTGTAGAAGATGAGTTAGTCGTTTAATTAAAAAATTTCCAAAAAAAAATAAGTACATTAATAATGTACTTATTTTTTTTTGGAAATTTTTTAATCCGTTTTAGCTAATAAATTGATTTGATACAATACACCAGCTGGCAAATCTAATTTTGAAAGTAACTCAATAATATTTGTTGAAGGATCATAATAAATATCTAGAATTCGTTTATGAATTCGAATTTCAAAATGTTCTCTAGAATCTTTATCCACATGGGGTGAACGTAAAACACAATAAATTCGCTTATCTGTGGGTAAATAAATCGGACCAACTGTATTTGATTCTAATGTTTTAACACTCTCAATTATTTTGTTACAAGATTCTGTTAAAAGTTCGTGATTAAAAGATTCTAATCTTACACGTAATTTTTCAGTTTGTTTTGTTAACATAAATATATTTAATTATTTAGAAATTTTTGAAACAACACCCGCACCGATTGTTCGACCACCTTCACGAATAGCGAAACGCATACCTTCTTCGATTGCTACAGGATAAATTAATTCGGCTGTCATTTTAATTCTATCCCCGGGCATAACCATTTCTACTACAGAACCGTCATCAGCTGTAAATTGAGTAATTGAACCTGTTACATCAGTTGTTCTAACATAAAATTGTGGTCTATAACCAGTAAAGAATGGAGTATGACGACCACCTTCTTCTTTAGTTAAAACATATACTTCTGATTCAAAATTTGTATGCGGCGTAATAGTACCAGGTTGTGAAACTACCATACCGCGTTCAATATCTTCACGTGTAACACCACGTAATAAAATACCGCAATTGTCACCAGCAAACGCTTCATCTAATGTTTTTTGGAACATTTCGATACCTGTAATAGTTGTTGATTGAGTATCACGAATGCCTACAATCTCAACAGTATCACCCACTTTTAGAACTCCACGTTCAACTCTACCAGTTGCTACTGTACCACGACCAGTAATTGAGAATACATCTTCAATAGCCATTAAAAATGTTTTTTCTACATCTCGTTCTGGTGTTGGAATATATTCATCAACAGCATCCATTAATGCATGAATTTTATCTACCCATTCATTATCACCACGTTTAATATTAGGATTCGATGAAATAGCTTCAATTGCTTGTAATGCTGAACCAGCACGAATCGGAATGTCATCACCTGGGAAATCGTAATTTGATAATAATTCACGAACTTCTAATTCTACTAATTCTAATAATTCGGCATCATCAACTTGATCTTCTTTATTTAAGAAAACAACAATGTCCGGCACACCAACTTGTTTCGATAATAAAATATGTTCACGTGTTTGTGGCATGGGGCCATCTGCTGCAGATACGACTAAAATAGCACCATCCATTTGAGCTGCACCCGTAATCATATTTTTTACATAATCAGCGTGACCAGGACAATCAACATGCGCATAATGGCGTGTTTCTGTTTCATACTCAACATGGGCTGTGTTAATTGTAATACCACGTGCTTTTTCTTCGGGTGCTGCATCAATTTCATCATATGCTTTTGAGATTGCAGTTCCACCTAATGATAATGTTGCAGTAATTGCTGCTGTTAAAGTTGTTTTACCGTGGTCAACATGACCAATTGTACCAATATTTACATGCGGTTTTGTACGTTCAAATTTTTCACGTGCCATTTTTAAAAATCCTTATAATTTAAATTTCATAATTTTTAGCTTTTAGCGAGAAAGAGAATCTTAATATCTAAAATGTGCAAATGCCTTATTAGCTTCCGCCATTCGATGTGTTTCTTCTTTTTTCTTGATTGTACTTCCAACTTCATTAGAAGCATCAATAATTTCGTTAGCTAATTTCATAGCCATCGTACGTCCGGTCCGTTCACGAGAATATTTAATAATCCAACGTAATGCTAAATTAGTAGCTCTAAACCCATTTACTTCAATAGGAACTTGATACGTTGAACCACCAACACGACGTGCTTTTACTTCAACTAATGGACTTGAATTTTTTACAGCTTGTTCAAAAATTTCTAAAGGTTCTTGTTTTGTTCGAGATTTTATAATTTCAAATGCTTCGTGAACAATCTTTTGCGCTAAATTTTTTTTTCCTGATTTTAAAATTCTTGCTGTTAGTAAACTTACAAGATAACTATTATAAATAGGATCTGCTTTTGGGAAACGTTTTTTTGATATATTTCTACGTGACATATTATTAAATTGATTAAGTTAATATATCTTATTTAGGTTTTTTAACACCATATTTTGATCTACCTTGTGTTCGATCTTTTACTCCACCACTATCTAATGCACCACGAATAATATGGTATCTAACACCGGGTAAATCTTTTACACGACCACCACGAATAAGAACAACCGAATGTTCTTGTAAATTATGGCCAATTCCTGGTATATAAGCTGTTACTTCAAATCCAGAAGTTAATCGAACACGTGCAACTTTTCGAATTGCCGAATTCGGTTTTTTAGGTGTTGTTGTATACACCCTTGTACAAACACCTCGTCGCTGTGGACAATTGACTAACGCAGGACATTTTGTTTTTTTACGAATTTGAGCTCGTTTAACACGAACTAATTGTTGTATAGTAGGCATATTTTATACTTGAAAATAAATATAATAATTTTTTATATATAAGGGTTTACTGTTCTTCAGATTTTAACCCATATTTTTTCATGAATCTATCAACCCGACCTTCACTATCAATAATTTTTTGTGAACCTGTATAAAATGGATGGTTACCGGACCAAACATCAACATGTAATTCAGGTTTAGTTGAACCGGTTGTAAAAACTAATTTTCCATCACAAAATACTTTTGCATCGGGATACCAAGTGGGGTGAATTTCTCTTTTTGGCATAAATAATATTTAATAAGATTAATTTTAACGTTTTGAATATTGCGGTGCTTTTCGAGCTTTGCGTAATCCATATTTTTTACGTTCTTTAATTCGTGCATCACGTGTTAAAAAGCCTTCGGCTTTTAAAATTGCACGATCTTCATAATTTATTTGACATAAAATTCTTGCTAATCCTAATTGAATAGAATCAGCTTGTCCTGTTAAGCCGCCCCCTTTTGTTAAAACAATCACATCGTATTTATCTTCTAAGCCTAATGCTTTTAAAGGTGCGTAAACATTTGTTAAATAGATTGTATTGTATTGTAGATATTTTTCACCAGGGGTATTATTAATAATTAATTTACCGGTTCCTGGATTTAAAAATACACGAGCCGTAGATTGTTTTCTTCGACCAATTCCCATATTGTTTTTTTGAAAAACAAATTCAAAATTTGTAACCATAAAATTTTTTTAAAAATTAATTAATTCAGGTTTCTGTGCGATGTATTTATGTTTTGAACCTTGCACAACTTTTAAACGTGTGTACATTTTTCTACCTAAAGGACCTTTTGGTAGCATTCCTTTTATAGCTTTTTCTAGAATTCGTTCTGGAATTCTACTACGTACTGCTTTTAAAGTTTCAATTTTCATACCACCTGGTCGACCTGAATGACGACGGTATAATTTTGCTTCTTCTTTATTACCTGTAACACGAATTTTTTCTGCATTGGTAATGATGACATAATCACCCATATCAACTGAAGGATAAAAATTAACTTTATTTTTACCTTGTAAAATATTGGCAACTTCTGTTGATAATCTACCTAATGTTTTATCGGTAGCATCTACTAAAAACCACTTTTTCTGCGTATAATCAGAAGAAGGAATAAAAGTATTATTCATAATTTTTCTTTATTAAATAGGATTGTTAACTTAATGTAATTCCTAATTTATTTTTTAAAGCATCAAAGACTTCATCTGCAGATTTTTGACCAAAATTTTTAATTTCTTGTAACTTTTCTGGTGAGTATTTTAATAAATCTGAAATAGAATTAATTTGTGCTCTTTTTAAACAATTGTAAGCTCGAACTGATAACTGTAATTCTTCGATTGAAATATTCATATGAGTTTCAGTTGAAATTGGAGATGTTTCGAGGTCTTCAAATTCAATATCAGTATTCGATTTATTTTCTAATAATTGTTCAAATAAATTAATAATTAATTGAGATGATTGAAAAATCGCTTCTTCAGGTGTAATACTACCATTTGTCCAAATATCTAAAATTAAATTTTCATTATTTTGATTTTTATTAGCATATGGCGTTTCTACCTTAAAATCAACTTTTTGAACCGGCATAAAAATTGCATCCACTTCTAAAAAATCTACAGAGTTTTCTTGCATTTTTTGTCCAGCTAATTTATAACCAGTTCCATATTCAAATTGTAATTCCATTTCTAAAATATTTGTAGTAGAAATGGTTGCAATGTAATGATTAGGATTAACTATTTCTAAACCGGAAGGTAATTGTAAACAATCTGCTGTAATTACAGCAGGCCCCTGAATTTTTAATCTACCTAATTTTAAGTCTTGTGTATTATTTTTGAATACTATACCTTTTAAATTTAATAATATTTCAAGGATATCTTCGCGAACACCTTCAAGTGTAGAAAATTCATGAGTAGCTCCTGCAATTCTAACAGCAGTCACTGCTGTTCCTCCTAAATTTCCTAATAGAATGCGCCTTAAAAGAGTTCCGATCGTTATACCTTGTCCAGGACTTAATGAATCTAATAAAAATTGACCATAATTGGACCCAGACTCTGTTATTTCAGATTTAAGACATTTTATACAAAGATCTGTCATATTGTAAATTTATCTAAAGACTATCAAATTAAGAGAATTTAAAAATTTAAACTCGACGACGTTTTGGTGGGCGACACCCATTATGAGGTACTGGCGTAATATCCTTAATTGAAATAATTTCTAATCCAGCACCTTGAATCGAACGAATTGCTGTTTCGCGTCCTGACCCCTGACCTTTAACAACAATTTCAACTTTTTTTAATCCTAAATTAACTGCGTCCAAAGCAGCTTTTTCTGCTGCAGTTTGTGCAGCAAACGGTGTACTTTTTCGCGCACCTTTAAATCCTGTGCTACCAGCTGAAGCCCATGATAATGTATCCCCTTTAATATCACTAATTGTTACAATTGTATTATTAAAAGTTGATTGAATGTGAACAACACCTAAAGGAATTATGCGTTTATCTTTTTTTGTTTTAATTTTTTGTACCATTTTTTAAAATTGTTATTATTTTAACTTTTTTAAAATTTATTTTTTCTTACCAGAAACTGTTCGTTTTGAACCACGTCTTGCCCGTGCATTTGTTCTTGTTCTCTGCCCACGAACTGGTAGACTTGTACGATGGCGCTTCCCACGGTGACAATTGATATCATTTAAACGTTTAATATTTAAACCATTAAATCTTCTTAAATCCCCTTCTAATTTTAAATCACCAGATTCTAAATTTTCCCGCAAAGCAACCGTTTCTTCTGTTGATAAATCGTCTGTTCGACGATCTGAACTTATTTTTGAATCTGCAACTAATTTTTTTGCAGTCGTTAAACCAATACCATGAATGTACGTTAATGCATATTCAATTCGCTTATTTCTTGGTAAATCGACACCTAATAATCTTACCACTTAAAAAAACTCCTTAATATTATTAACCTTGACGTTGTTTGTGTTTGGTATTTTCACAAATAACCATAACACGACCTTTTCTTTTAATAACACGACATTTATCACACATTTTTTTTACGGAAGGACGAACTTTCATAATTTTTTTTAATTTTATAAATTCATTTATTTAATATTTATTTAGATTTAATCATATCTTTATAAATATTGGATAAGACAACACTACGGATTTCTCTTGTTGTATCAATCGTTACGCCAACAAGAATTAAAAGTGAGGTTGTTCCTAATCCTTTTAAATTTGAAACATGTAAAAGTGTTTCAATTATATTTGGTAGAGTTGCAATAGTCGCTAAAAATAATGCACCAATGAACGTAATTCTAGTCATAGTTTCTTTAAAGAAATATGTTGTTGGTTGACCTGGTTTAATGCCAGGTACTGTTACCGCCATTTTTCTTAAATCATTCGAAATATCTTTTGGATTTAAAACAATTGTTGAATAAAAATAACTAAAACTTAAAATTAATGTAAAGTAAGCAATCCAATATAAAATTTTTGAAAATTTACTTAGAATCCCAATAGTAATATTAGGTAAAATTCCCATATTAATAATATAAGCAGGTAACACTAATAATGCCGCTGTAAAGATAATAGGCATTACACCAGCTTGATTTAATCTTAAAGGAATATAATTTGCTGTAGATAAATCATTAGCAAATCCTTTTTCATTAACATTTAATTCTTTAGAGGAAATTAAGGGAACCATCCTAACCCCTTCTTGTAAATAAACAATTCCACTAATAGCTAAAAAGAATATACCTATAATTAAAATTTTAAATTCTGTTGTAATTACTGTAGTTTCTTCATTAATTAAATTTTTTGCTAAATTTGGTAAATTTGAAACAATGTTAGTAAAAATTAATAACGAAGCACCATTACCAATCCCATGTTCTGTTATTATTTCACTTAGCCACATAACAATCATAGAACCAACCGTTAAACAAACAACAATTTCAGACGCTAAATTTAAATTCCAATCGAATAAAATGGTTTTTAAAAAAAGAGCAATACTTGTACTTTGAATAATAGCCCAACCTAAACTTATAAACCGGGTAATTTGAGTAATTTTTCGTCTACCAGCAGCACCTTCTTCTTTTTGCAACTTTTCAAGACTAGGGACAATGCTTACTAATAATTGCATCAAAATGGATGCATTGATATATGGAAAAATATTTAATGTAAAAATTCCAATAACAAATGTACCGCCACCGGAAAAAGTATTTAAAAAACCAGATATAGGGCTGTTTTTAATAAAATTCGATAGATATTCTTGGTCAATCCCAGGAACCGGAATAAAAGTACCAATTCGAATCAATATTAATAGACTCAAGGTAACAAGTAATTTTGAACCTAATTCTTTTGGAATAAATCCAATTTCATTTTTAGTTGTACTCATACCTTTTATTTTATTTTTATAATTAGAATAAATGTTCTAATGAAACATCACGTTTTTTTGCTACTTCAGATTTTGTTGTTAAATTATCTAGTGCATCTACAGCAGCTCGTGCATTATTCAATAAATTATTAGATCCTAGTTGTTTGGCAATTACGTTTTTAACGCCGGCTACTTCAAGAACCGTTCTTACAGCTCCACCTGCAATTACACCAGAACCTTCAATAGAAGGTCTCATGATAATTTTACAAGCACCAAATCGGCCAGATACATTATGTGGAATACTTAATGTTTTTGTTAATGGGACACTGATTAAATGTTTCTGGCCGTCTGTTTTTGCTTTTTTGAAAGCATTAATAACATCATCAGCTTTTGCTACCCCAACACCAACTTTTCCATTTTCGTCCCCAATAACAACAATGGCACGAAAACTTAATTTTTTACCACCTTTTGTTACTTTCGAAACTCTACTAATTTGAACTAAACGTTCAACTAGTTGTTTTTCACGTGAACGAGTATTACGTCTTGGATTTTTTTGCCCTTTATTAACTTCTTTTAAATCAGTACTCATACTTAGTTTTTATATTTATAGTATTAAGATTTCGTATTAAAACTGTAATCCACCATCGCGTGCACCTTCGGCTAACGCTTTTACACGTCCATGATAAATATATGGACCACGATCAAAAACAATTTGTTTAATATTTTTTTCAACACTACGTTCTGCTAATTTACGTCCAATTAATCGTGAAGCATCACATGTATTTGTTTTTTCAATTTCATTTTTAATTTCGGGGTCTATCGTTGAACATGAAATTAAAGTTTTAAAATTACTATCATCGATTATTTGGGCATAAATATGTTGGTTTGAACGAAACACAGAAAGACGTGGTCGTTTATTTGTCCCTTTAATTGAACCTCTTAAACTTTCACGTTTACGGGATATTTTTTTTGATAATTGCATATTTCTATTTTTTATTTACCAGATTTACCTGCTTTTCGTTTTACAATTTCATTTTCATAACGAATGCCCTTTCCTTTATAAGGTTCAGGCGGCCGCCAAGCACGAATTTTAGAAGCAAATAAACCTAATTGTTCTTTATCACAGCCTTCTAAAACAACTGTTGTATTTTTAATAACATTAATTGTAATACCATTTGGAATATCTAATTCTACTTGATGGCTATACCCTAGATTTAAAATAATTTTTTTACCTTGAACAGCTGCGCGATAACCAACACCTTGTAAAAGTAAAGTAATTTTAAATTGTTCTGAAACTCCGGTAACCATATTGTTGATTAATGATCTATAAAGACCATGTAAAGCTTGTGAATTTCTTGTTTTAACTTTTGGACTAACAATTAAATTTCCTTCAGTTTGCTCTATTATAATTGAATCAGGAATCACTTGTTGCAATTCACCAAATTTCCCTTTTACGGTTAAATTTGGAACATTATAATTGATCTCTACCCCATTAGGAACTTTAATTGGTAATTTTCCGATACGTGACATATTATTTTTTAATTACCAAATATAACATAAAACTTCACCACCAATACCAAGCTGACGAGCTTTAATATTTGTCATAAGACCTTGAGAAGTTGAAATAATAGCAATACCTAAATTTCCTAAGATATTTGGTAAGCTACTTTTATTAGAATAAATTCGTAAACCAGGTTTACTTACACGTTTAATTTTTGAAATAACAGGTAAACGTTCTGTTCCTTTATATTTCATTGAAATTAAAATAAAGTTTCTTGAATTTTCGCTGTATGTTTCAAAATCTTCAATAAACCCTTCTTCTTTTAAAATAATCGCAAGATTGTTGGACATTTTAGTAAATGGAATTTCAACGATTTGATGTTTTACCATATTAGCATTTCTGATTCTAGTTAACATATCAGAAATTGTGTCATTAACCACAAAATTCTCCTTTTATTCTTCATATTTAATCATTAAAAGGAAAACCTAAATTTTTTAAAAGAGCTTTTCCTTCTTCTTTTGTTTTTGCTGTCGTTACGATATTAATATCAAAACCACGCATTTGATCTACGTCATCGTATTCAATTTCTGGAAAAATTAATTGTTCTACTAATCCTAAATTTAAATTTCCATTTTTATCAAATCCTTTTGAAGTAATACCACGAAAATCACGAATTTGGGGTAGTGTTATGTTCATTAATTTATCTAAAAAGGCATACATTTTTTCACCACGTAGGGTAACTGTAACACCTAATTCCATTTGTTCTCGAATTTTAAAACCCGCGATTGCTTTGCGACTTTTGGTAACAACAGGTTTTTGACCGGTTATTGCTGTAAATTCTTCAATAGATTTTTTTAAAATATTATTATTACTAGCGGCCAATCCTAAACAGCGATTAATTTGAATTTTTTCTACTTTAGGAATTTCTTGAGCATTTTTATACCCTAAATCATTCGTTAATGCCGGAATGACTTGTTCGGTATATAAAGTTTTAAGTCGTTGAATCATATTAAAACTCGTAAACTAGATTAGTTTTTATAAATTTTTACATTTGAATGATGAATTGGAGCTTCAATTTGTTTAATTTCCCCTACATCACCCTCTTTTGTTGGTTTAACGTGTTTATATTTTAAATTAATTCCTTTTACAAGAATTTGTCCTGTATTTTTAAATAATTTAATTACTTCTCCAGTTTTTTCTTTATCAAAGCCAGAAATAATTTGAACTTTGGTACCAAGCTTAATTGGAAAGTTTTTCATTATAAAACCTCCGGTGCTAAAGAAACAATTTTAGAGAAATTTTTATCACGAATTTCACGAGCCACAGGCCCAAAAACTCGTGTTCCTTTTGGATTACTATCCGGGTTAACGATTACAGCAGCATTATCATCAAAACGAATAAACATTCCATCATTACGACGAATTGTTTTACGAGTCCGAACAATAATAGCACGAACAATATCCGAACGTTTTACTGGCATATTAGGAATTGATTCTTTAACAACTCCAATAATGGTATCCCCCACGCTTGCATATTTTTTATTTCCTCCTAATACTCGAATACACATAATTTTACGTGCCCCAGTATTATCAGCTACTGTTAAGACAGTTTGAGGTTGTATCATAAATGTTTTACTTTAACTAATTAAAGATGATTTTGAAATTACTTTTTCTAATGTCCAACGTTTTTTTCTACTTAAAGGTCGACATTCTTTTACAAGAACTTGATCACCAATATTACATTCTTGGTTTTCATCATGCGCTAAATATTTTTTTGTTTTAACCATAATTTTGGAATAAATTGGATGTGAATATCTACTTTCGACATTTACTACGATTGTTTTATCCATTTTATTGCTTATTACGATTCCAACTTTTTCTTTTACTGGCATTTTAAACTCCTAATCTGAAAAAATTGTATTTAAAATTTTTTGATGCTCAATTGTTAATAGTTGAGCTAATCTATGTTTTGCATGTTTAATTTCATGCGGTTTAAAAGATTGACGTGTTGATTTTTTAAAACGTAAATCAAATAATTCTTTTTTTACTTTCAGAATTTCTTGATGTAATTCTTCGTTTTTTAAATCTTTAATTTCTGATATTTGCGGTAAACTCATATTTAAAGACCTTCTTTTGTAATGAATTTTGTTTTAATTGGTAATTTATATGCTGCTAATTTCATAGCAACTTGCGCAACTTCTAAGGGTACTCCACCTAATTCAAAAATTACGGTCCCAGGTTTCACAGTTGCGACCCAATAATCAACAGCACCTTTACCTGAACCCATCCGTGATTCTGCAGCTCTTGCAGTTACACTTTTATCAGGAAAAATTTTAATCCACAATTTACCACCACGCTTTGTATATCGGGTAATTGTTCGACGTGTTGCTTCTATCTGACGAGAAGTAATCCAACTTGGTTCTAACGCTTGAAGACCGTAATCACCAAAGGCTATCGTATTACCACGTGTTGCTTTTCCACGCATTCTTCCACGGTGGAATTTTCTATATTTTGTTCTTTTGGGACTCATCATAATAACTTACCTAGGGCGAGTAATATTAATGTTATCGTTTTGTTAAAATTTCGTTTCTAAATAACCAAACTTTAATACCTAAAATACCATAAATTGTATTAGCTTCTTTTGAAGCATAATCAATATCGGCTCTTAATGTTTGTAAAGGAACCCGACCTTCTCGAATCCATTCACTTCGTGCCATTTCAGCCCCATTTAAACGACCTGAGACTTGAATTTTAATTCCACCAGCTTTTGCAACTTGGGCACGTTGCATCGCTTTTCGCATAGCACGTTTAAACGCAATTCTTTTTTCAAGTTGTTCCACAACATAATCAGCAATAAAAGACGCATTTAAATCAGCATTTTCTACTTCAAGAATGTTAATTCTAATTTGACGATCGTTTGGTAAACTTTTTTTTAAATTCTTTGATAAAATTTCAATACCTAAACCACCTTGACCAACTAAGATACCAGGTCTAGCCGTTTCAATACTAAGTTCAATTTGATCACCACGACTATTTCTATTAATTTTAATATCTGAAATACTTGCAGTTTTCATAACTGGTTTAAAATAAGTACGAATTTTATCATCTTCTTGTAATAAATTTGCATATTGATTTAAATTAGCGAACCAAGCTGATTTATGGCTTTGAGTAATCCCTAATCTAAAACCTAATGGATGTGTCTTTTGACCCACGAAATAAATCCTTTTGTCTAAATAAAAATGAAATTGTTGTTAATTGATTGCTTTTACAACAATAGTAATATGACAAGTTGGCTTTAAAATTTTATAAGCTCGTCCTTGTGCACGAGGTCTAATTCGTTTTAATTTAGGACCTTCATCTGCATAAGCAACATCAATAATTAAATTTTTCTTTTCTAAACCAAAATTATTTTGGGCATTTGCAGCAGCTGAATGTAAAACTTGCCAAATAGGACCACATGAACGATATGGCATAAATTCTAACATCATTAATGCTTCTTGATAAGAGCGGCCACGAATTTGATCCAAAACTCGTCGAACTTTAAAAGGTGACATTCTGATGTATTTTGCAACTGCGCGTGTAGATTGAATTTCCGGCATAAAAAAATTTCCTTAACGTTTTGCCTTTCTATCTGTTTTAATATGAGATCTAAATGTTCGTGTAGAAACAAATTCTCCTAATTTATGACCAACTAATTGGTCAGAAATAAAAACGGGTACGTGCTGTTTACCGTTGTAAACAGCAATTGTGTGACCTACCATCATAGGTAGAATTGTTGATGCACGTGACCATGTTTTAATAGTATCTTTTTTCTTAGCAGCATTTTGTTGATCAATTTTTTTCAATAAATGATAAGCAACAAAGGGCCCTTTTTTGATTGATCTTGACATCTTAAAAATAATTATTATTTTTTTAAAATAGTAAGGTTAATTTCGACGACGAATAATATAAGCACTACTTGCTTTTTTCTTATTACGCGTCTTAATACCTAATGCAGGTTTACCCCACGGAGTTAATGGTCGAGTTCGACCAACTGATGTTCGACCTTCACCACCACCATGTGGGTGATCACAAGGATTCATTACCGAACCACGAACGGTTGGACGTTTGCCTAACCATCTTGTTCGTCCAGCCTTTCCACTTTGAACTAAAATGGCTTCATTATTACTTACTTCACCAATTGTTGCAAAACATTCTTTACGAATTAAACGAATTTCTTTCGATGGTAGTCTTAGTGTAACAAAGTCACCTTCTTTTGCTAAAATTTTTGCTGATGTTCCAGCAGCGCGAACAATTTGTCCACCACGATTTGGAATTAATTCTACATTATGAACAGATGTACCTAAAGGAATTGATGCTAATGGTAGTGAATTACCAATTACTAACGGGACATCTTGCCCTGAGATAACAAAACTTCCAACATTTAATTTATTTGGTTGTAAGATGTAACGTTTTTCACCATCTATATAGTGTAATAATGCAATTCTTGCATTTCTGTTTGGATCATACTCAATCGAAGCTACTTTTGCTTGCACGTTATATTTATTTCTTTTAAAATCAATTAAACGATAACGTTTTTTATGCCCACCTCCTCGATGACGTATGGTAATGACACCGCGGTTATTACGTCCTTTATTTCTTTGATTTTTTTGAATCAAACTTTTTTCTGGAGTATTTGTTGTAATTTCATCAAATGACGATAAAATACGATTTCGAGTACCAGGTGTGTATGCTTTATAAAGGCGAATACTCATAAATTTTTTTTAATCTATTTATTATTAATTTTCAGCAAATAAATTTATTGTATTTCCTTCTGATAAAGTTACAATTGCTTTTTTATAATGTGATTTCCACCCCACATATTTTCCAACACGTCTTTTCTTTTTCGGTAATTGGCAAGTATTGACTTTAATAACTTTTACGTCAAATAAATATTCAATAGAATGTTTAATTGTAAGTTTGTCAGATTTTGGATCAACAATAAAACTATATTTATTGTTTTCTAGTAATCTCGTTGCTTTATCGGTAATAATTGGATATTTAATAATATTACCTGCACTACGAGAATCGAATAAAGATTTAATCACAATAAATTTCCTTTATGTCATTTAAAGCTGAAACAGTCAATAAAATGTTTTTTGATTTTATTAAACTTAATGTATTTAATGTTGAAGCTGAAATTAATTCAACATTTTTAATGTTTCTCGCTGATAACAATAATGCTGGAGTTTTTTTAGAAACAATGATTAATGTTTTTTCATGTAAAGAAAAATTTAACTTTGTTAAAATTTCAACTAAACCTTTAGTTTTAATATCTATAAAGTCATTCTCTAAATTTTCTACAAACGAGATATAGTTACGATTATTATAAAGTAAAGTTTGTAAGGCTAGCTTCCGTTCTTTTTGGTTTAATTTAAAAGTTGCCACTTTCGGTTTAGGCCCGAAAATTACACCCCCACCTTTCCAAAGTGGAGAACGATTAGATCCAGCACGTGCTCTTCCTGTTCCTTTTTGACGCCAAGGTTTACGACCACCACCTCTTACTTCAGAACGAGTCTTACTTGATCCAGTACCTTGTTTTGCTAAAACTTTATGTCTTGTAATATCTTTATGAATTAAATAATTTCCTGAATTTTCAAGAACCTTTAATTCTAATTTTTGATCTTGATTTGACACTTGTCCATCAGTATTCAAAACACTGTATGTAACAAATTTTTGAACCGTCATAATTTATTTCAATTGATTCATTATTTGAATAAGGTAAATATTTTTTATTTTGTTGTTGCAATACTAACTAAATTACCCGGTTTTCCAGGAACAGAGCCTTTTACAACTAAAATATTTTCATCAATATTTACTTGTACAATTTTTAATTTTTTAATGCTAGTTTGTTTATTTCCTAACTGACCTGCCATTTTTTTTCCAGGTAAAACACGACCAGGCGATGTACCCATACCAATTGAACCAGGTGCACGATGATTTTTTGAACCATGTGTCATTGGACCTCTAGCAAAATTATATCGTTTTTGCAAACCTTGGAATCCTTTACCAGATGTTTTTCCAGAAATACTTATAAATTCACCAGAATTAAATGATTCAGCGTTAATAATTTGACCTACATTAAAATCTTCGGGATTATCAACTTTATACTCTTTTAAATATTTTAGAGGTTGAATATTTGATTTTTGTAAATGACCTAATTGCGGTTGTGTTAATGTTTTTGCAAGAACATTACCATAACCAATTTGGATAGCGTTGTAACCATCAGTCAAGGTTGTTTTAATTTGTGTCACAACACAAGGGCCAACTTTAATAACTGTTACGGGAACAATATTACCTGACTCATCAAAAATTTGAGTCATACCAATTTTATTACCCAAAATGCCTAAAGACACGATTTTTCTCCACGTTTATTCTTCATTTCGATAAATTTTTATTTACCCTTTATTTATGTTTAAATCTAAGACAAATCTCTACTACAAGACTTAATCCAACAATACAAATTTACTTTATTTTTAATGTATTTGTCTAGATATGCTACATATACCCTATTAATTTTTAGAGTAATGGCGGTAAATACTACTATATACGATGACATGAACTCATTATAATAGTATATTATAAATTAATTTAAAAATGAGGAATAAAAATGGGAAAAGTTGTAGGAATTGATTTAGGAACTACAAATTCGGTAGTTGCAATTATGGAAGGTGGAAAACCAAATGTTATTGCGAATGCTGAAGGTTTACGAACAACACCTTCAATTGTAGCGTATACAAAAAAAGAAGAATTATTAGTTGGCCAAATTGCAAAACGTCAAGCGGTAATTAACCCCGAAAATACATTCTTTTCAGTAAAACGTTTTATTGGATCAAAAGCAAATGAAATTAGTGATGAATCAAAAGAATTACCTTACAAAGTAATTGAAGATCTAAAAGGAAATATTAAAGTAAATTGTTCAAATTTAAAGAAAGAATTTAGTCCTGAAGAAATTTCCGCACAAGTTTTACGTAAATTAATTAATGATGCAAGTACATATTTAGGTCAGCCAGTCACACAAGCAGTAATTACAGTACCCGCGTATTTTAATGACTCACAAAGACAAGCAACAAAAGATGCAGGTAAAATTGCGGGTGTTGAAGTTTTACGAATTATTAATGAACCTACCGCAGCATCTTTAGCTTATGGATTAGATAAAAAAAATAATGAAACAATTTTAGTTTTTGATTTAGGTGGTGGTACTTTTGATGTATCTGTCTTGGAAGTAGGTGATGGCGTTTTTGAAGTATTATCAACATCAGGCGACACAAATCTAGGTGGTGATGATTTTGATAAAATTTTAGTAAATTGGTTAGTTAAAGATTTTAAAGCAAAAGAAGGTATTAATTTATTACAAGATCCCCAAGCTTTGCAACGATTAACTGAAGCTTCAGAAAAAGCAAAAATTGAACTTTCAAGTGTTTTAGAAACAACAATTAGTTTACCATTTATTACGGCTGATGCAACAGGTCCAAAACACATTGAAACAAGTATTACACGAGCAAAATTTGAAGAATTATGTGATGAATTAATTAACCGTTGTCGAATTCCTGTAGAAAACGCAATTAATGATGCAAAAATTGATAAAGCTAAAATCAATGAAGTAGTGTTAGTAGGTGGTTCAACAAGAATTCCCGCTATCCAAGCATTAGTTGAAAAAGTCACTAGTAAAAAACCAAACCAAACTGTAAATCCTGATGAAGTGGTCGCAATTGGAGCAGCCGTTCAAGGTGGTGTACTTGCTGGTGAAGTAAAAGATATTTTATTATTAGATGTAACACCTTTATCATTAGGTGTAGAAACACTTGGTGGCGTTATGACAAAAATTATTTCTAGAAATACTACTATTCCAACTAAAAAATCTGAAGTTTTTTCAACTGCTGTTGATAATCAAACAAATGTAGAAATTCATGTTTTACAGGGTGAACGTGAAATGTCCCAAGATAATAAAAGTTTAGGAAATTTTAGACTAGATGGTATTCCTTTAGCACCGAGAGGTGTGCCACAAATCGAAGTAACATTTGATATTGATGTGAATGGTATTTTATCTGTAAATGCTAAAGATAAAGGAACAGGCAAAGAACAATCTATTACAATTCAGGGTGCATCTACTTTAGATGACAAAGAAGTTGATGAAATGGTTGCTGCTGCCGAACAATATGCCTCTGAAGATAAAGAAAAGCGAGAAAAAATTGATTTAAAGAATCAAGCAGATTCATTATGTTATCAATCTGAAAAACAAATTAAAGACTTAGAAGATAAAATTGAGAATACAAAAAAAGATGTAGTTAATAATTTAATTTCAGATATTCGAGCTAATATTAGTTCTGAAAATCTTGATGCTTTAAAACCTCAAATTGATGAATTACAAAAATTAATGGGTGAAATTGGTAGTGAGTTATACAATGAACAGTCCACTTCCGAAACAAATGAGACTAATTCAAATGATAATGATTCTGTAATTGACACAGATTTTCAAGAATAAACTTTAAAAAAATGCTGCTTATTTTTTAAAAAATAAGCAGCATTTTTTTTAAATATCTGAATCAACAATAATACATTCAGTTGTTAAAATCATACTAGCAATTGACGCTGCATTTTGAAGTGCGGAACGTGTAACTTTCGCCGGATCTACAATTCCGAAATCATACATATTTCCAAATAGATTCTTTCCAGCATCATATCCAATTTCAAAATCAGATTCTTGAACTTGTTCAATTACAACAGGACCGTTGATACCAGCATTTTCAGCAATTCTTGATAGAGGCGCCACAATACCTTTTGCAATAATTAAAGCACCAATTAATTCATCCTCTTTTAAATTTGTTTTTGCCCATGTTACTAAATTATTAGCTAAGTGTGCTAGAGTACTACCTCCCCCAGGTACAATTCCTTCTTCAACCGCTGCTCGAGTTGCGTTAATAGCATCTTCTAATCGTAATTTCTTATCTTTCATTTCTGTTTCAGTAACAGCACCAACTTTGATAACGGCAATACCACCAGATAATTTTGCAATCCGGTCTTGTAATTTTTCTTTGTCATAACCAGTTTCAACACTATTTAATTGTTTTCGTAATTGTTCACAGCGAATTTTAATTGCTTCCTCTGTCCCATCTGCTACAATTGTTGTTGTTTCTTTTCCAACAATTACACGTCTTGCCTGGCCTAGAAATTCTAATTGTAAATTATCTAAAGTTAAACCTGCATCTTCTGTAATAATTGTACTATTTGTTAAAGTAGCAATATCTTCTAGCATTAATTTTTTTAATTCACCAAAACCAGGAGCCCGTATAGCAACAACATTTACAATACCTTTCAATTTATTTAAAATTAAAGTTGCTAAAGCTTCTTTCTCAACATTTTCGGCTATTAAAATTAGAGGTCGCTTTGTTTTCCGAACTAATTCTAAAATGGGTAATAAATCTTGTTGAACAAGGGTAATTCTTTTGTCTGTTAATAAAACTAAAGGGTTGTCATACGTGACTTCCATTTTATCTGTATCAGTAATGAAGTAAGGTGAAATAAATCCTTTTTCAATTTTCATCCCCTCCGTAATCTCTAATTCAGTCGAAATTCCTTTACCTTCTTCTAGAGAAATAACGCCTTCTTTACCTACTTTATCCAATGCATTCGCAATTAATTCTCCAATGGTATTATCATTTCCAGCCGAAATAGAAGCAACTTGTCTAATTGATTCTAAATCTTCTACAGGTTCAGCAAATTCATTAATTTGATTAATTAAATATTGAGTTGCTTTTTCAATCCCTAATTTAATACCAATTGGATTTGCACCAGCGGCAACATTTTTTAAACCTTCTTTTACAATTGCGTAAGCTAAAACGGTCGCCGTTGTTGTTCCATCACCGGCGACATCATTTGTTTTTGACGCTGCTTGGCGAATTAATGAAACTCCAGTATTTTCAATGTGATCTTGTAAACTAATTTCTTTTGCAATAGTTACACCATCATTTACAATTTGTGGACTACCGTATGCTTTTTCTAATACAACATTACGACCCTTCGGCCCTAATGTTACAGAAACTGCTTCCACCATGATTTCCATACCACGTTCTAAAGCACGACGCGCATTGTCTTGATATAAAATTTTTTTCGCCATAATGTTTATAAATAATTAATTAAAGAAATTTAAATATTAAATTAATGATAAGATTAATATAAGAAATAAAATTTTTGCAACTAAATACATAAATTTTGTATAAAGTTTTTTATTTAAAATTAAAGCTTTACTAATTTTGTTTGTTAATTGTATTATCTTTAGTAATAATAAAATTTGGGCTTGTAGCTCAGTGGACTAGAGCACGTGGCTACGAACTACGGTGTCAGGGGTTCGAATCCCTTCTTGCCCAATATTTAAATATTGTGATTTACTAATTTTATTGTTACACTATTTTTAATTTATTATGGGGTGTCGCCAAGTGGTAAGGCTGTGGACTTTGACTCCGCCATTCGTAGGTTCGAATCCTGCCACCCCAGTTAAAATTTCAATTTATTTACAATAATTAAAAATAAATAGGATATAATACCGGATAACGAAAACTATAAGTTATAAATGTTAATCTTAGGAAATTAAAATGATTGCAAAAATTCAATTTATTCAAGGACTAGATGAAAAAGTGTTACCAGATGTAAAATTAACTCGTTCACGAGATGGCAGCACTGGAACAGCGACTTTTCGTTTTAAAGATCCTAATATTTTAGATAAAAGTACAGCAAAGGAAGGAGAAATTACAGGTATGTATTTAATTGATGATGAAGGTACATTAGAAACAAAAGATGTTAATGCAAAATTTGTTAATGGGAAACCCGAAGCTATTGAAGCCACTTATATTATGCGGAGTCCTGATGCCTGGGACCGTTTTATGAGATTTATGGAACGATATAGTGAGACAAATGGTTTAGTTTTTACAAAAGCCAATTAATTATTTTAATTAGATAAAACAAATGAGAGTTCCTTTAAGTTGGGTTACTGAATTAATTGATATTCAAGATATTAATTTAGATATGTTGGTTGACAAATTAACATTAGCGGGATTTGAAGTTGAAGAAATTTTAGTGGAAACAATTAATCAAAAATCAGAAATTATCTTAGATTTATCCGCAACAGCAAACCGTCCCGATAGTTTATCAATGAATGGAATTAGCAAAGAGATAGGTGCTATTTTAAATAAACCATTAAATCCTATAAAAACTGGTGACATAATTACCCGCCTCGGTATTAGTAAGATTAAAAATAAACAATCGACAATAAACTTTGAAAATTGTTCTGAATTTTTAACTGTTAAAATTCGAAATTTAACTAATCTTGTTATTCCTGGATGGATTACACAGAAATTATTGTGTTGTGATGTTACACCTCAAAAAAATATTCAAGATTTAATTAACTATGTATTACTTGAAACGGGTTACCCATTTCAACTATATGATTTAGACAAAATTACATCCGCTTTAAAAAACGATAATTTTCAATTTTCAATTAATAGAATCCCTAAAAATGATGTAGTTTCTTTAACTGTAAATGAAGTTAAAACTGAATATAAAATTAAAACTGAAATACTAGGGTTGTATGCAAATAATTTACTTATTGGTTTGCCGGGTATTAGCGAAGAATTTAATACAACACCAACTAATCAAACACAAAATTTTCTTATTGAAGGATCTATTTACAATTCAAAATATATTCGCCAAGCTTCAAGAAAAATTGGTCTCCGAACTGAGAGATCAGCACGTTATGAAAAAGGGATAAATAATAGTAATTTTTTATCGGCATTTTCACGTTTATTAGCTTTAATAGAATTAAGTAATAATGACATTGGAATTTCGTGTTGCAGTACATTTTTATCAGAAGAAATCAAACCTAATAAAGTAATTCTAACTTTAAATTCAATTTATGAAATTTTAGGACCTATTAAACATTCAACAGTTAATCTTAAATATTTAAGCATTGAACAAATTGAAAATTATCTTACACGACTGGGTTTTGAATTAAAACCTAACAATAACCAAACCTGGGAAGTTAGTGTTCCTGCTATTAGAAAGGATGACATCACCCAAGAAATTGATTTAATTGAAGAGATAGGACGGCTTCATGGATTTAATAATTTTATTACAAAATTACCCGCTATTGAAAAAATTGGCTTAGAAGATTTTAGTTATAAATTTAGAAAAAAATTAACAGCCTGTTTCTTGCATGAAGGTTTTAATGAATTATTAAATTATTCACTTGTTAAAAATAATAACCAAACAGAAATTATTTTAAATAATCCTTTAATTTCAGATTGTTCTGTTTTACGAACTTCGTTATTACCAAATTTAATTAAAAATTATAGTGAGAATATTAACCAAGGAAATGTTGAATTTGAAGGTTTTGAATATGGTCATATTTTTGAATTAGGGTTATCTAATTCTTATAATGAATTTGAATTTGTTAGTGGTTTATTTGGAAATTTGGAACAAAAAACCAATTGGAATAAACCACTAACTACGTTATCGTGGTTTGAAGCAAAAGGAAAAATAGAAACCATTTTTAACAGACTTCATTTAAAAACAAGTTGGGTATCCGAACTTGACTCAAGATATATTGAAACTTTACATCCCTTTAAAAGTGCAACAATTTATATAAAAAATACAAATTTTAAAATTGGTGTTTTTGGACAAATTAATTCAATAATCGCGAAAAAAAAAGGAATTACTTCTAATTTATATTTATTTGAATTAAATTTTGAAATTTTAAAACAAATCGAATTAGAACCAACATTAACTCTTTATTCAGAGTACTCATTGTATCCAAAAATCATAAAAGATATTTCATTTATTATTAATAATAAAATTAATTTTATTGATATCAAAAATTATATTTACAGTATAAATAATGAGTTATTAATTAATATTGAATTACTTGATCAATATCGAGGAGAAACAATTCCATTAAACCACAGTAGCTTATGCTTAAAGTTAACATTTCAATCAAAATTTAAAACATTAGAAACAAATGATATTGATAAAGTTCTTAATGAAATCGAAAAAGGGTTAAAAATTAAATTTGCAACACAAATGCGGGGTTAATTTTTAACCACCACCAACAATTGTAATAATTTCAAATTTATCATTTTCTTTTAAAAAAATTTTGTTCCAATCTTGTTTTGAATAAATAATACCATTATATTCAAGTACAACTAGATAAGTATCATAATTAAAATATGCTAATAATTTTTCTACATCTATAATATCATTTATTAAATACGGTTGCTCATTTAAAAAAATTTTTATTTTATTTTCCATGATCAAATTAAAAAAAAGAGTTATACACTAGACTTCAAATCATAAAATCTGGTAATATGATTGAATACTATAAGAATTACATTCTATAGCTTTTGGCGGGCGTAGCCAAGTGGTTAAGGCAGTGGGTTGTGGTTCCACCATTCGCCGGTTCAAGTCCGGTCGTTCGCCCTACCAATTATTCTACAACATTTTATTAAAAACAAGGATATTTATGTCACGTTATCGTGGTCCAAAATTAAGGATTACTCGTCGTTTAGGGACATTACCGGGATTAACACAAAAAACAACTACTCGGACTGGAAGACCAGGTCAACACGGGAAAAATACAAAAAAACCAACTGAATACGGCATTAGACTAGAAGAAAAACAAAAATTAAAATTCAATTATGGTTTAACTGAGAGTCAATTATTCCAATATATTAAAGAAGCCAGACGACGAAAAGGGGTTACCGGTTTAATTTTATTTCAACTCTTAGAAATGCGATTAGATACAATCTGTTTTTCATTAGGTTTTGCTTCAACTATTGCGGGTGCACGTCAAATCGTTAATCATGGACATGTTACTGTAAATGGTAAATTAGTTAATATTGCAAGTTTTCAATGTAAACCCAATGATATTATTGGGATTAAAAATAAAACTAGTTCAAAAAATTTAATTCAAACAAATTTAAAAACAAAACGTTTTGCAAATATTCCCAGTCATTTAATGTTTAATGAAACAAAATTTGAAGGGAAAGTAAACGATTATTGTCGTAGAGAAGATATTCTATTAGATCTAAATGAATTATTAGTAATTGAATACTACTCACGTCGTTAAATCACAAAAAAATTCTTAGTCTTTTTAAAAAAGACTAAGAATTTTTTTTGTGATTTAACCATTGATAGCTGGAGCTGTTAAAGCTACAGGTACTACCTCACCAGATGCTAAATCTAATGGGAAGTTGTGAGCATTACGCTCATGCATTACTTCCATACCTAAATCAGCACGGTTGATGATGTCTGCCCAAGTGTTAATTACACGACCTTGAGAGTCAACTACAGATTGGTTGAAGTTGAAGCCATTTAAATTAAATGCCATTGTACTTACACCCATAGATGTAATCCAAATACCAATAACTGGCCATGCAGCTAAAAAGAAATGTAAAGCACGAGAATTATTGAATGATGCATATTGGAAAATTAAACGACCAAAGTAACCGTGTGCAGCTACGATGTTATAAGTTTCTTCTTCTTGACCAAATTTGTAACCGTAGTTAGTTGATTCATTTTCAGTTGTTTCACGAATTAAACTAGAAGTTACTAATGAACCGTGCATTGCACTGAATAAAGAACCACCGAATACACCTGCAACACCGGCCATATGGAACGGGTGCATTAAGATGTTATGCTCAGCTTGAAATACTAACATAAAGTTAAAAGTACCAGAGATACCTAATGGCATACCATCTGAGAATGAACCTTGACCGATTGGATAAATAATAAATACGGCATAAGCAGCTGCTACAGGAGCAGAAAATGCTACGAAGATCCAAGGACGCATACCTAAACGGTAGCTTAATTCCCATTCACGACCCATATAAGCACAAATACCAATACCAAAATGTAAAACAACTAATTGGTAAGGACCACCGTTGTATAGCCATTCGTCAACAGATGCTGCTTCCCAAATTGGGTAGAAGTGAATGCCTATAGCGTTTGAACTAGGGATAACTGCACCAGAAATGATGTTGTTACCGTATAATAAGGAACCAGCTACAGGTTCACGAATACCATCGATATCTACAGGCGGTGCTGCGATAAAGGCAATAATATAACAAGCCGTTGCTGATAATAATGTTGGAAACATTAAACAACCAAACCAACCGATGTATAAACGATTTTCAGTACTAGTAATCCAAAGTGCAAAACGTTCCCAAAGTGAAGCAGAAGAATTTCTTTCTAATGTTGCTGTCATTTTTATAATATATAAATTGTAATACTAACTTTTAATGTTGTATTAACCTCTCCTCGGATTAACTCCGTTCTGTCTTTAATGTAACATAAATTATAATTCATAAAAAAAGAATTACATAATTAAAACAAAATTATGTAATTCTTAGAGAATTTACTTTTCTATTTATTCAAGATCACGACGATTTGGGTTTCGTGATGGATCACTAGATAAAAATCCAAAAATGAATAAAGAAACAAAGAAAATAACAGTTGTGTATACTAAAATTTTTAAAGTTAACATTCAATTTTTCCTAGGAACTGTTTTTAACAATATCTATTATACTAAATTTTTTAAATTATGAGATGTCAAATTTTAAAAAGGAATATCTTTAAACGTTGATGTTAGATTATTAGAGTTTTTATTATTTAATAAAAATGGATACAATTTTGAAACTGTAAATTCTAATTCTTTATCTTTTTTCGTTCGAAATGTATCTAAATTATTTTCGCGAAGTGATAATGATCCTTCAATGATTAAATAATCATTTATTTTATAATATTGTGCAACATCATGAGCTAAACTTCCCCAAACAGAAATTTGAAAAATATCCACATAATTTTTGTTTAAAAATTGGGGAAATTGGACTAAAACTTCTGTAACTGATGTATCATCTTCAAAAAAACTTTGTTCAGGGGATTTAACAATCTTAACAATAAAAATTGAATAATTCATAAAATTCTATAAAATTAAATTTTTTTGTTTTTGGACATCTTCAAAATTAATATCTTTTAACCGTTTTAAAATTTTAATAAAGTATTCTTGGAAATAATCTTCTAATGATAACAAGTCTTCCGGTTTAATTTTAAACAACCCATAAATATTATCTGTTGATTTTGTAAAATTATCTTCAACATTTAATATTTCAACAAACGCTAATCTATCAGTAATGCTTTCTCCCCACTGAAAAAAACTTAAAAATTGTCGAGCAATTTTTAAAAGTAAAATAGGAATTTTACTTACTTCTGCTTTTTGACCTGCTAGCTGCTCACATAAATTAATAATTTCCGATGAAACCCATCCTTTAATCCCAGACAATGCAAAAGTTTGATTCTTAGTCTCAGGTAAACTTAAACTTTTTAAACAAAATTTCGCAATATCTTGTGTATCCATATACGAAACACATGTATTTTCATTCGTAATCCAAATAGGTTGATTTTCTAAAATAGGTATTGCATATTGTCCAATTAAACCTTGGTAAAATCCACTTAATCGAAAAATCGTATAGGGTATAGTAGATTGTTCTAATTTAGTTTCAATCCCTTTTTTCATTTGCATTAAAGGAATATATGAAAATTTTTCTAAATTCATTAATGAACAAAATACAAATTGGTTGATATTAGCCGTTTGAGCTGATTTAATTAAAGCCAATTTACCGTACCAATCTACTTGTTTTAAAGAACTTAAATCATTGGGACGACTTGTTGATGCATCAATAACAGATGTAATTCCAATTAAACACGGTGGAATTGTTTCAGGTAAACTTAAATCACCATAAACTAACTCTGCTCCCCATTCCTTTAAAAAAGTTGCTTTTCGAATATTTCGAACTAAACATCGGACCTGATATCCTTCATTAAGTGCTTGACGGACAATTTGACGCCCTAGAGTTCCCGTTCCGCCAACGATAAGTAAACTCATATTATTCCTTTTAATTACTAATTTTATTTATTCAAATACTGTACTTTGAAGAAAATCTGCTGCCTCTAAGTTTACTAATTCTTTTTTCGTTAAAACAGTACCACGGCTATCAAAAATTCTATTGGCTTGTCTCATACGAGCACGATCTAAAGCATTTCGAATACTTCTTGCATTGGCAAATAATGGTTTTTCCATACGTTTTTTAATATATTGTTCTAATGCTACTTCACCTTCATCCGTTAATTTATATTGTTCTTCTTGTAACATCAGTTTCGAAATTTGTAGTAACTCTTCAACTGAGTAATCAGGAAAATCAATATGGTTCGCAATTCGTGAAGATAAACCTGGATTTGATTCATAAAATTTATCCATAGGTTCTTTATAACCCGCTAAAATTAAAACTAAGTCATCACGTTGGTTTTCCATTACTTGTAATAGAATTTCAATTGCTTCGGAACCATAATCACGTTCGTTATCTGGTTTGTATAAATAATATGCTTCATCAATAAATAACACACCACCCATTGCTTTTTTTAAAACTTCTTTTGTTTTTGGTGCCGTATGGCCAATATATTGACCTACCAAGTCATCACGCGTAACTGTTAATAAATGACCTTTTTGAATATACCCTAATTGGAATAGAATATCTGACATTTTTAATCCAACAGTCGTTTTTCCTGTTCCCGGACTTCCTGTAAATGACATATGTAAACCCGGATTCGCTGCTACAATACCTAATTGAGCACGTAACTTATCAACTAGTAACAATGCCGCGATTTCACGAATTCTAGTTTTAACTGGTACTAAACCAACTAATTCTTCATCTAATAAATCTAATAATTTGGCAATATCTGTTTTTTTGTATTCTTCTTGTAAATTAATTAAATCTGAGCTCATAGTATTTTGTATTTTTATAAATTTTTTTTAATTAATAAATCGATTTATTAAAATCGATTTATCAAAATTTTGTTAATGTTAAATTACTTATGAAAATGTAGGAATACTTAATAAACAAATATAAGCAAAGCCCGAACCACCAAAAGCACCCACTAAAAATCCGCCTTTAAATTGATTCCAACCCATCTTTGATTGTAATTCATCATTTGAATTATCATCTTGAAATGTTGCATAACCATAAATAGTTAACCCTAAAGTTGCAATGATAATTAATCCTAACGTTGATAAAAACCCTGCTAATAAAGCAACATCTGTATTTCTTAACGGTCCTAATTTTACAAAGGGTCCAATTAAGAAATACCCGTGTGCTAAACCAATTTCTAAACCTCTTAATAAAGGATTTAAACCCGGTCTATAAGCAGGTAAATTACCTAAAATTGTCTTTGTAACTGCTGAAGAAGTAATTGGAGTTGATAAATGACCAACAAATGGGTCATCATTATACGGTTTAATAAAATTAGCCATAATTTTAACTTAATTAGTAATTAAATTAATAAACGTCTTTTTTTAGTCACTGTTAAAAAATTAAAATTTTTAACAACAGAAAATTAAATAGAGATTACTATATAATATATACTAATAAATAAAAAAATTTTTATAAACTTTATTTTTATAATAAAAAATACTATGGCAGTCGTTATTGATTACTTTTTACTAGTTGGATTTTGTTTTAGTGTAGCGTCGGGTTTATTTTTAGGCTTAAAAGCAATTAAATTAATTTAAATTTAAAAATAAAATTTAAATAAAAGGATTTTTAAAATCAATTATAGTTATGGAACAAGAGATTCGTAAGGATAAAATACCCGGTTCTAGAAGATTAAGTAATTATTTTTGGGCTAGTACATTATGTTTAGGAGGTTTAGGATTTTTACTTGCTGGATTTTCAAGTTACTTTAATATAAATTTGTTACCTTTTACAAACACCAAAGAATTAATTTTTATGCCTCAAGGGATTGTAATGACATTTTATGGTTCTTTAGCTATATGTCTTAGTGCTTACATTGGCTTAACAATTTTTTGGGATATTGGAGGGGGATACAACGAATATAATAAAATTGAAAATTTAGTTAAAATAGTTCGAAAAGGTTTCCCAGGAAAAAATCGTGAAATTCTATTAACATATTCTCTAAATAGTGTAAAATCCGTGGGTATTAAAATTAGTGAAGGTTTGAATCCAAAACGAATTATTTACTTATGCTTAAAAGATAACCGTAAAATACCATTAACCCCTGTACAAGAACCTATTTCAATTTCAAATTTAGAAGAAGAAGCTGCTAATTTAGCAAAATTTCTTGAATTAAATTTAGAAAATTTATAGGAGATTGTTGTATTTATACTCGTTTAATTCTATAATAGAGTTATGCGGGCATAGTTTAGTGGTAAAACCTTAGCCTTCCAAGCTAATGATGGGGGTTCGATTCCCCCTGCCCGCTTTTGGTTAAATCATAGAATGAAAAACAATCATTATTTTTTAGGAGATTAATTTATTATGTCTGGTGGATCAACAGGAGAACGTCCCTTTTCAGATATTATTACAAGTGTTCGTTATTGGATTATCCATAGTATTACAATTCCATCCCTTTTTGTTTCGGGGTGGTTATTCATTAGTACTGGTTTAGCTTATGATGTTTTTGGAACACCACGTCCAAATGAGTACTTTACACAAGATCGTCAACAAGTTCCATTAGTAAATGATCGTTTTAGTGCTAAACAAGAATTAGAAGATTTAACAAGAGGTTTATAATATGACTAGAAATATCAATCAACCAGTAGCTTATCCTATTTTTACATTCCGTTGGCTTGCAATCCATGGTTTAGCCGTACCTACTGTTTTCTTTTTAGGTGGTATTACTTCAATGCAATTTATTCAACGATAAATATTTAACGAAATAAAAGGATATAATTTTATGACAGGTCCAAATCCAAATAAACAAGCAGTAGAATTAAACCGTACCTCATTATACTGGGGACTTTTATTAATTTTTGTTTTAGCTGTGTTATTTTCAAGTTATTTTTTCAATTAATAACTTATTTTATTTAATTAGTACAACAAGGAGTCTTTAAAATGGCAGGTGCAGGTCGAATTCCTTTATGGTTAGTAGGTTTAGTAGGCGGGTTAGCAGCAATTACAATGTTAAGTCTATTCTTTTACGGTGCGTATTCTGGTTTAGGTTCTTCATTATAAAGAACAAAAAAGTCCTTAAGAATAAAATTATTCTTAAGGACTTTTTTAATTAATTTCATTTTTTTGAGAATACATAAAGAAAAGCGACATTGCAAATGCAGGGAATACAATTCCTACAATCGGAACTAAAATTGCTGGCAAATAACTAGCTGTCATAAAAGAATTTATTTTTAAAAAATTAAATAGTTTAAACTATATAAATCGAAGTTAGTATTATTAATTATATATAAAAATACCCTAAAATTTAATATTCATAAATTGTTTAATAGATCAATATGAAAATTAATAAGTTTTATATTAGAATTAATAATATTAAACATATTAAAATAATTAATATTAGTTAAAATTAAAAAAGGATCTAATTATGGAAGGATTACTTTTAGCACGATTACCGGAAGCATACATGGTGTTTAGTCCAATTGTAGATATTTTACCTATTGTTCCAGTTTTCTTTTTACTTTTAGCCTTTGTTTGGCAAGCAGCTATTGGTTTTAGATAAATTCTTTAAATTGTAGATTTATTAGTATTATACTGATATCAAAAATAAAAACTATTTGAAGGAAATAAATCATGGTAGAACCATTATTATCAGGTATTGTATTAGGTATGATTACAGTAAGTGCTTTTGGACTTTTTGTTGCTGCTTATTTACAATATAGACGTGGTAATCAATTTGAAATATAGTAAATAAAAAAGGTAAATGGGAATTCCCATTTACCTTTTTTATTTACCAACTTGATTTTGTTACTCCAGGTAACAAACATTGGTGTGCCATTTCGCGTAGTACATGACGTGACACTCCAAAATCGCGGTAATAACCACGTGGTCTACCCGTTTTCCAACACCTATTTCGAATTCTAATTTTTGAACTATTTAAGGGTAATTTTTGAATCTTATTATGAATTTCAATTTTGGATTCAAAAGTATTCGCAGTAGAATATTCTACTAATAATCTACTTCTTTTTTCTGAATATTTTTTATTTAATTTGATACGTTTGATTTCTCGTTGTATCATACTTTTTTTTGCCATAAATAAAGCGAAGTTAAATTTATAATGTCATTGTAAATAAATTGTATAATGACTCATTAAACAGATCAATATTTAACGGCATTAATAATGTTTATAATTTGGAAATATAACTTAATTTTTTATCTGGTAGATTTGTATAGTTTTGTAAAATTGAACGGAATTCTTCTCCATCAATTGTTTCTTTATCAATTAATATATCAACTAATAAATCTAAAGCTACTCGATTTTCTTTAATGATATCAATTGCTTTAATTTCACAATGTGAGATAATTTCTCGGACTTGATCGTCAATTCGATCTGCAACACCTTCAGCAAATTCAGGGCCTTTTGGAATACCACCACCTAAAAAGACAGGTTGTCCTGAAGAAGGAGTTTCTAATGCGATCGGGCCAATATTAGACATACCAAATCTTGTTACCATTTGACGTGCTAAATTTGTTACTTGTTGTAAATCATTACTCGCACCTGTGGTAATTTCAGCATCACCAAAAATAACTTTTTCAGCCGCCCTACCGCCTAAAGTTCCAACAATTCGCGCTAAAATTTGTGAACGTGAAACTAGACTTTGGTCTTCACCAGGAATAAACCAAGTTAACCCGCGTGCGGAACCTCTTGGTATTAAAGTCACTTTTTGAACTTCGTCATGCGATTTTAAAAGAGAACCAACAATGGCATGTCCAACTTCGTGATAAGCTATCAATCGTTTACTTTTACTATCTAGAAGTGGAGCGCCTTCTAAACCTGCAATGACACGATCAACGGCAGAGTTTACTTCATCTGTTGTAATCGCAGGTTTTTCTCGTCTTGCTGTTAAAATAGCAGCTTCGTTTAATAAATTCGCTAAATCAGCACCTGCAAAACCTGGTGTTCGCTGAGCAATATTTTCTAATTTAACGCTATCATCTAAACGTTTATTTTTAGCATGAACCTTTAAGATTTCTAGACGACCTAATGCATCTGGTGGGTTTACAGTTACTTGACGATCAAATCGACCTGGCCGTAATAGAGCAGAATCTAATACGTCAGCGCGATTTGTTGCGGCGATAACAATAATGCCAGTATTTCCTTGAAACCCATCCATTTCTGTTAATAATTGGTTTAAGGTTTGTTCTCTTTCATCGTTTCCACCACCAACACCAGCACCACGTTGTCGGCCCACTGCATCAATTTCATCAATGAAAATAATACAAGGTGAATTTTCTCCTGCTTTTTTAAATAAGTCTCGAACCCTTGAAGCACCTACACCAACAAACATTTCAACAAATTCCGAACCAGAAATGCTAAAGAATGGAACCCCGGCTTCCCCAGCAATTGCTTTTGCTAATAAAGTTTTACCTGTTCCTGGAGGTCCCACTAATAAAACTCCTTTCGGAATTTTAGCACCAACTGTTGTAAATTTTTCGGGTTGTTTTAAAAAAGATACAACTTCTTCAAATTCTTCTTTTGCTTCTTCAATCCCAGCAACATCGTTAAAGGCTACTCCTGTATTGGCATCCATTTGGAATTTTGCTTTTGATTTTCCAAAATTCATTGCTTGACCAGGTCCACCAGGAAAATTGTTAGAACGTTGAAATAAGAAAATTAATCCCGCAACAAAAATTGTTGGTACTAATAGATTACTAAGTAATGTAAAAATAAAACTATCTGTTTTAGGAGGATGAGCATCAAAATCAACATTATATTCTTTTAATTTAACTACCAGTTGCGACGCACCTGCCGGAATTTCAACACGAATTTTTTGTGGTCGGTTTCCTAATTCAGGACTTAAGGCTTCTACAATAGCAGTTCTACTATTATCGTATAAATCAACTCTTTTAATCCAACCCATATCTAAATATTCTAAAAAACGACCGTAAGTCATTTTTGTACTAGTAACATTTGAAGTTACTTCAGTATTTGTTTTTTCAAAATTAAATGTTTGATTAATACCATCAGTTGAACCTAAAACTTGCCAAGTAAAAAATCCAATGATACTAATAATAACCGAACATAAAATTAATATACGCCATATTGATTTCATATTTTCCTCGTTTTTTTATTACTATCAATATAATGTAACTGAATATACTAAAACAACTAAAAGTTTTAAAAGTTTCTGCCAGTTTCTATAATAATAGTGTATATTTAAAAGTAAATAAAAATCAAAGGAAAAATTATGGTTAGTCGCGGTTCAGTTGTTCGGATTCTAAGAAAAGAGTCATACTGGTACAATGAATTAGGAACAGTAGCAGCACTTGATACAAGCGGCATACGTTATCCAGCCGTTGTTAGATTTGAAAAAGTAAATTACAGTGGAACAAATACAAATAATTTTGCTTTAAATGAATTAATTGAAGTTGAAGCGCCAAAAGCAAAAATGAAAGCAAAAGTTAAACCAAAAACTGATTAATGAAATTATAAATATATTAACAGAAACAGAAACGAAGATTCATAACAAACTTTTTATTATTGATCTCCGTTTCTTTTTATGTTAATATATCGTAATATAAAAAATTAGTTTGTAAGAATTGTACCTTAAGCTTATATTTATGAGCCAACAAAAATTTTAATTTAATAATAGTTTAAACTACTAACAGATATGCCAAAATTAAAAACACGTAAAGCTGCTTCTAAACGTTATAAAAAGACAGGAAATAATAATTTCTTACGTCGTCATGCTTACAAAGGTCATTTACTTATGAAAAAAAGTAATAGTCAAAAACGTAAATTATCAACAAATATTTGTGTTACTAAAGCGGATAGCAAACCAATTAAACTAATGTTACCTTATTAAATTATTTTTTAAATTCAAATGGTTAGAGTAAAAAGAGGAAATGTTGCTAGAAAACGTAGGAAAAAAATCTTACACTTAGCGAAAGGTTATCGTGGTGCTCATTCAAGATTATTTCGAGTAGCAAACCAACAAGTTATGAAAGCATTACGTTATGCCTATGTTGGTAGGAAACAAAAAAAACGTACTTTTCGAAAAATTTGGATCACGAGAATTAATTCTGCTTCAAAATTAAATGGCTTAACTTATAGTAAATTAATTCACATGTTTAAAAAATCTAATATAGATTTAAACAGAAAAATGCTTGCACAAATTGCAGTTTTAGATCCCATGACATTCAATAAATTAGTTGAAGCAAGTAAATAATATGTGAAATATTCTTATATTATTTAATTTATTAAAAGCGGGTGACGCGATTCGAACGCGCGACATCAACCTTGGCAAGGTTGCGCTCTACCACTGAGCTACACCCGCAAAAAATCTTACTAAGATCTTAAGGTATAAGAAACAATTTTGTCAATAATAAAAAATATTATTTAGAAATTATAGAATAAACCCTATAATTTCTAAATTAATTAAATTGAAGATGAAATGCCATCAGCTGCAGCAATTACAATCACTAAACTAACCCAAGCTTGGAAAACTTTATTGTAAGTAGCTTTTGATTGTTCCCAATCACCTGGAGTAGCTAATGAAACTGGAACTGCTACAATTAAACCTAATGATATTAAAACTAATAAAGCTGTAAGAGCGGTAATCATAAATATTCCTTAAAAATTTTATATTAACGATATTGTTTAAATTCTACTATAGATTGCCTTTTTTCAAAGCTAATAGTACAATCACTGCAGGACCAGATAACATAATGGCGCCGGTTGCCACTAACTGACCAATAACTTGCCAATTTATCATAGTTATATTTTTCCTTGGTTTACAAGTTTGTATTAAATAACAAAATAATTTATAATGTTATAACTAATTCTACTCTAAAAAAAATCAAAGTAAATATCTTTTTTTAATAATCTTTGTCTACTATTATTATATTTCTATTAAAACATAAAATAATTTAATATTTCTAATCATTTATGGTAAGATATTTATAGTTTAATAAAAGGGTTGCTAACTCAATGGTAGAGTACTCGGCTTTTAACCGATTTGTTCTGGGTTCAAGTCCCAGGTGACCCATTTTTTCATTTTTCTAAGAAGTTTTTTAGGAAATAAAAACTTAAGAAAATAGTTGACATTTTACTACAAAATAAAGTAGAATTTAAATGTATAGCCCCCATCGTCTAGAGGCCTAGGACATCTCCCTTTCACGGAGGCAACAGGGATTCGAATTCCCTTGGGGGTAATAAAACTATAGATAAAGCTCTATTAAAATAAATTTTTAATAGAGGTTTTTTGTTTAGAGTAATTTAATTTTTATTAATTAATATGAACTATAATTATTTTAAAATATTTTAACACAAGTATAGTTCATGATAATTGATAAAGATTTAGATAAATTAATTGAAAATTTACCTTTTTTTATTAGAGAAACGCTGTACAATCATCCCAATAAAAATCAATTAATTGAAATTGTTATGGATCTTGGTCGGCGACCAGAAGCAAGATTTGTAGTCGGACCTGAGTACTTATCACAAAAATTAATTTCATGGCAAGATTTAGATTATACGACGAAACGGATTGGAAAATTTAGTAACGACAACCGAGCAGGTATTGAACGAACATTACATCGGGTTAGTTGTATTCGTAATCGTCAATTTATTATTAACGGCTTAACCTGTCGAGTTGGGCGTGCCATTTTCGGGACAATTAGTGGTGTTAGAGATTTATTAGAATCAGGCCAATCGATTCTTATTCTTGGTAAACCTGGGGTTGGGAAAACAACGATGATTCGAGAAATTGCAAGGGTGTTATCTGATGAAATGGAGAAACGCGTGATTATTATAGATACTTCAAATGAAATTGCTGGCGATAGTGATATACCTCATTCCGGTATTGGTAGAGCCCGAAGAATGCAAGTTTCAAAAACCGAATTACAACACCAAGTTATGATTGAAGCAATTGAAAATCATATGCCTGAAGTTATTATTATTGATGAAATTGGAACGGAACTTGAATCTTTAGCAGCAAGAACTATTGCTGAACGAGGGGTTCAATTAGTTGGTACAGCACACGGTAATTGTTTAGAAAGTCTAATAAAAAATCCTCCACTTTCAGATTTACTTGGTGGAATTCAATACGTGACGTTAAGTGATGATGAAGCAAAACGTAGGGGTACTCAAAAAAGTATTTTAGAACGAAAGGCTTACCCAGCTTTTCAATTGGCTATTGAAATTAATGAACGAAATCTTTGGATTATCCATGAAAATGTTGAAGAATCAGTAGATTTATTACTACAGGGGACATCACCAATTCTACAAATTCGTGAATTAAAAGAAAATGGTGAAACTAAAATAAAATATAGAGAAACTAAATTTGATTCATTATCGTTTTTTAATTCGGAACATAATTTGAATATTTGGCAAAAAACTAACAAAGAGAAGTCATCAAATATTGAATCCAAAAATCTATGTTTAAACAAAATAGATAATTTAAAAATTTATCCCTACTCAATTCCACTACATTTAATTAAAAAAGCTGCTAATCTTATTGGTTTTGAACCATCTTTTACTAAAGATATAAGCGAAGCAACTATAGTAATAGGTTTACAAAAACATCTCCGACAAAATATTAAAATTAATCGGTTTAGTGATAAATATAATTTACCAATTTATACAATAAATAAAAGCACTGTACCTCAAATCACACAAATTCTTTCTAATGTAGTAAGATAAAAATAATTCTTTATTAAAAAAGAATAAAAAATAAATTAAGTTATTAAGGTCCAAATTTATGTCAGCAGAAATTCTTGGAAAAGTACAAGCTATTGTTGCCGAACAATTAGGTTTAGAAGAAGATCAAGTAAAAGCAAGTGCAAATTTTTCAACAGAATTAGGAGCAGATTCTTTAGATGTTGTAGAATTAGTAATGGCCTTAGAAGAAGCTTTTGAAATTGAAATTCCTGATGAATCCGCTGCAAATATTTCAACAGTTCAAGATGCTGTTGATTATATTGCAAAAGCAAAATAATTATTATTTAAATAATTATTACTAGACAAATAGGTTATTATATATATATAATTAGCCTATACGGGATATAGCGCAGCTTGGTAGCGCATCTGCTTTGGGAGCAGAGGGTCGCAGGTTCAAATCCTGCTATCCCGATTCTTACATTATTTTAACTAAATTTATACACAAATTTTTTAAAATAACGTTATAATTAATACTGAAAACTCTTGATAAATAGACCATCATATATAGTTTATTTTTTACTTGAAGCGTTTCATCAATTTTCGTTTCCCAACAGGAGAAACTAAATGGTAATAAATTCAACCAAGCGTCAAACTAAAAATGTTCAAGTTTTAGTTGAAAAAGACGCAGTTGAAACTAGCTTTGCAAAATGGGCCCAACCGGGTCATTTTTCACGAACTTTAGCAAAAGGACCAAAAACAACAACTTGGATTTGGAATTTACATGCTGATGCTCATGATTTTGATAGCCAAACAAGTTCATTAGAAGAAGTTTCTAGAAAAATTTTTAGTGCACATTTTGGACAATTATCAATTATCTTTTTATGGATAAGTGGTATGCATTTCCATGGTGCTTATTTTTCAAACTATTCAGCTTGGTTAAATGATCCAATTGGCATAAAACAAAGTTCACAAGTAGTTTGGCCTATTGTTGGTCAAGAAATTTTAAATGCTGACGTTGGGGGTAATTTTCAAGGTGTTCAAACAACATCAGGTTGGTTCCAATTATGGCGTTCTGAAGGTATTACAAGTGAAATTGAATTATATTGGACTGCTATTGGTGGTTTAATTATGTCAGCCTTAATGCTATTTGCAGGTTGGTTTCATTATCATAAAGCAGCACCTAAATTAGAATGGTTTCAAAATGCTGAATCAATGATGAATCATCATTTAGCAGGATTATTAGGTTTAGGGTGTTTATCTTGGTCGGGTCATCAAATTCATATTGCTTTGCCAATTAATAAATTATTAGATGCTGGTGTTGCACCTCAAGAAATTCCGTTACCGCATGAATTTTTAATTAATAGAAATTTAATGGCACAGTTATACCCAAGTTTTGAGAAAGGGTTAGCTCCATTTTTTGGTGGTAATTGGGGTGAATATTCAGATTTTTTAACATTTAAAGGCGGTTTAAATCCAGTAACTGGGGGGTTATGGTTAAGTGACATTGCACATCATCACTTAGCACTTGCAGTTTTATTTATTTTTGCAGGTCACATGTACCGTACCAATTGGGGTATTGGACATAGCATGAAAGAAATTTTAGAAGCACATAAAGGTCCATTTACCGGCGAAGGTCATAAAGGTTTATACGAAATTTTAACAACATCATGGCATGCTCAATTAGCAATTAATTTAGCAATGGTGGGTTCATTGAGTATAATTGTAGCGCATCATATGTATGCAATGCCTCCTTACCCTTACATCGCAACGGATTACGCAACACAATTATCTTTATTTACACATCATATGTGGATTGGTGGATTCTGTGTTGTAGGTGGAGCTGCTCACGGGGCCATTTTTATGGTTCGTGATTATACTCCGGCAAATAATTACAACAATTTATTAGATCGTGTTATTCGTCACCGTGATTCCATTATTTCTCATTTAAATTGGGTATGTATCTTTTTAGGGACTCATGCTTTTGGATTCTATGTTCACAATGATACAATGCGTGCATTAGGACGTCCACAAGATATGTTCTCGGATAAAGCAATTCAATTACAACCAATTTTTGCTCAATGGATTCAAAATATTCATTTATTAGCACCTGGTAATACTGCGCCTAATGCTCTAGCAACAACAAGTTATGCATTTGGTGGTGATGTTGTTTCGGTTGGTGGAAAAATTGCAATGATGCCTATTAAATTAGGAACAGCTGATTTTATGGTACACCATATTCATGCTTTTACAATTCACGTAACTGTTTTAATTTTATTGAAAGGTGTATTGTATGCACGTAGTTCAAAATTAATTCCAGATAAAGCAAATTTAGGTTTTAGATTCCCTTGTGATGGTCCTGGCCGTGGTGGTACGTGTCAAAGTTCAAGTTGGGACCATGTATTTTTAGGTTTATTTTGGATGTATAACTCAATCTCGGTAGTAATTTTCCATTTTAGTTGGAAAATGCAATCAGATGTTTGGGGAACAATTACACCAGATGGGGCTATTTCTCATATTACTGGTGGTAATTTTGCACAAAGTAGCCTTACTATTAATGGTTGGTTACGTGATTTCTTATGGTCACAAGCATCGCAAGTAATTCAATCTTATGGATCCGCTTTATCAGCTTATGGTTTAATTTTCTTAGGCGCTCATTTTATTTGGGCATTTAGTTTAATGTTTTTATTTAGTGGTCGTGGTTATTGGCAAGAATTAATTGAGTCAATTGTATGGGCGCATAATAAATTAAATTTTGCTCCAGCAATTCAACCACGAGCTTTAAGTATTACTCAAGGTCGTGCTGTTGGTTTAGCGCATTATTTACTAGGTGGTATTGGTACTACTTGGGCGTTTTTCTTAGCAAGATCAATCTCTATTGGATAGTAAACAAAATTTAAAATTATTTAAGAATAGACAATATAATCTTAAATTTTTTATTCTGAAGCGCTTTACTTTTTTCAATTAGTCAATAAATATAACGAGGTAAGAACATTATGGCGACTAAATTTCCAAAATTTAGCCAAGCCCTTGCTCAAGATCCAGCAACAAGAAGAATCTGGTATGGTATCGCAACAGCACATGATTTAGAAGCACATGACGGAATGACGGAAGAAAATTTATACCAAAAAATCTTTGCGTCGCATTTTGGTCATCTAGCTGTTATCTTCTTATGGACTTCAGGGAATTTATTCCATGTTGCTTGGCAAGGTAATTTTGAACAATGGGTAGCAAACCCATTAAAAACGAAACCAATTGCACATTCTATTTGGGACCCACATTTTGGGGAATCAGCTTTAAAAGCATTTTCAAAAGGAAATACGTATCCTGTAAATATTGCTTTTTCAGGTGTTTATCAATGGTGGTATACTATTGGTTTTAGAACAAATACAGAATTATATCGTGGCTGTATTGGTTTATTATTATTATCATCAGCTTTATTATTTGCTGGATGGTTACATTTACAACCAAAATTCCGGCCAAGTTTATCTTGGTTTAAAAATAATGAATCACGATTAAATCATCATTTATCAGGTTTATTTGGTGTAAGTTCATTAGCGTGGACTGGGCATCTTGTACACGTAGCAATTCCTGCATCACGCGGTGTTAGAATTGGTTGGGATAATTTTTTAACAACACCTCCACATCCAGCCGGCTTAAGACCATTTTTTAGTGGAAATTGGACTGTTTATGCGGACAACCCTGATACTCCAAACCATCTTTTTGGAACAAGTGAGGGTGCTGGAACTGCAATTTTAACATTTTTAGGCGGTTTTCACCCCCAAACCCAATCACTATGGTTAACTGATATTGCTCATCATCAACTAGCAATTGCAGTTGTTTTTATTATCGCAGGTCATATGTACCGTACTAATTTTGGTATTGGTCATAATATGAAAGAAATTTTAGATGCGCATCGTCCTCCTGGAGGACGTTTAGGTGCGGGTCATGTAGGGTTATTTGAAACAATTACAAATTCACTACATATGCAATTAGGTTTAGCCTTAGCGTCATTAGGTGTAGCAACATCATTAACTGCACAACACATGTATGCTTTAACGCCTTATGCCTTTTTATCAAAAGATTTTACAACAGAAGCTGCTTTATATACCCATCATCAATATATCGCTGGGTTTTTAATGGTTGGGGCGTTTGCTCACGGTGCAATTTTCTTTGTTCGTGATTATGACCCAGAATTAAATAAAAATAATGTTTTAGCTCGCATGTTAGAACATAAAGAAGCTATTATTTCACATTTAAGTTGGGTATCTTTATTTTTAGGTTTCCATACATTAGGTTTATACATTCATAATGATACTGTTGTAGCTTTTGGTCAACCAGAAAAACAAATTTTATTTGAACCATTATTTGCTGAATATATTCAAGCGGCTTCAGGAAAAGCAATTTACGGCTTTAATGTCTTATTATCATCATCAGATAGTCCTGCTACCGTAGCAGGTAATCAAGTTTGGTTACCTGGTTGGTTAGATGCAATTAATAGTACAAAAAATGATTTATTCTTAAAAATTGGACCCGGTGATTTTTTAGTTCACCATGCAATTGCTTTAGGTTTACATGTAACAACTTTAATTTTAGTTAAAGGTGCTCTAGACGCACGTGGATCAAAATTAATGCCAGATAAAAAAGATTTTGGCTATAGTTTTCCTTGTGATGGACCAGGACGTGGTGGTACATGTGATATTTCCGCTTGGGATGCATTTTACCTAGCTATGTTTTGGATGTTAAATACAATTGGTTGGGTTACTTTCTATTGGCATTGGAAACATATGACAATTTGGGGTGGAAATCCAGGTCAATTTGATGAATCATCTAATTATATTATGGGTTGGTTACGTGACTATTTATGGTTAAATTCATCACCATTGATTAATGGTTATAACCCATTTGGTATGAATAATTTATCTGTTTGGTCATGGATGTTTTTATTTGGGCATTTAATCTGGGCAACTGGTTTTATGTTCTTAATTTCATGGCGTGGGTATTGGCAAGAATTAATTGAAACTCTTGTTTGGGCGCATGAAAGAACTCCATTAGCAAATTTAGTGCGTTGGCGTGATAAACCAGTGGCGTTATCAATCGTACAAGCTCGTTTAGTTGGTTTGGTACATTTTTCCGTTGGTTATATTTTAACTTATGCTGCATTTGTGATTGCTTCCACATCAGGAAAATTTGGATAGTACGATCTAAAAATAAATTTAGGAATAATGATAAGGAATAAATTGATGGTCTCAACGTTAAAAAACGTTTTGATTAACTTAAATTTAAATTATGTTCTGGGAAATTCACGTAAAATCTTTTTATAATTTCTAAATTATTTAAATGAGCTATTCTCTAATGTTTACATTTTTAGTAGAATTTTGGGGGGACTTTTCAGAGGTTGAGCATAATACTCCTAATCTCTATGAATTTTTAGTAATAAAAAAGCCAAGGTTTAACATTAATGTTAAACCTTGGCTTTTTTATTATTAAAAATATAGTCCTAACATATCCGGGAAGAATCTATTAATTTCAATAATAAAACCCGCCGTAAATGTCATCCAAATTGTTAATAAAACAGGTGCTGTAGATAAATATTTTTGAAAATCATTCATAAAACTAAAATTTATTGAAAAATTAAAATGTAAAGAATAAGTGTTAACGTGGAGAAACTGTCACTTCATCATCGGGTGCAATCAAATCACCACTTATTAATTCTTGCCACGCTGAAATAGGCCAAATATAACCAGTTGTCATTATTTTTAATGCTAAAGGTACATTTATAATAATTTCATTTTCTGCGGGATTTGCACTTTTACTTACTGCTCGTACATATTTTCGACCAACCCAACCAATCCAACCAGTGGTATAAATAAAACCAAAGCCTGGTAAAATAAATTCTGCAGCATGACTCCAACGTCCATCAGCAATTAAATGTGGTAAACCATCTGTTCCACATAATAACTCGGATCTACTATATTTATCAAATCTAGCTTCAGTTCGTTCAATTTGTTGTTTTAAAGCGAGGGCAGGTGCTGAACCTACCTCATATTTAGCCATTCGCTGATCTAATTTCTTGACACTGGCTTTTAAACGTTTATTAAAAGCAGGTGATTTACTACATTTTGTTAATCCCCCAATATCCGCTTGTGCTATTGAAGGAATGTTAAAAACTAAAAATAATGTAAGTAAACTTGTTAATTTAAAATATTTCATAAAATATGGTAAGTTAAATTTGTCGTTTATTAAATTTTTTAAAAGAAATAAAAATATATTTACTTAAATGTTAATTGAAATTTACTAAAAATTACATTTTTTTTTTGTAAAACTATAGTTTTAATCAAAAATTGTATATAATTGACACTGAAAGTATTACTTTTTACTTTCTATTTAAAGTATTTTAAAATCTTACTTATAGTATATTAAATTTATTAATTTAAAGAAAAAATGAAATTAGCTTATTGGATGTATGCAGGTCCTGCGCATATTGGAACTTTACGAATTGCAAGTTCATTTAAAAATGTTCATGCTATCATGCACGCACCATTAGGTGACGATTATTTTAATGTAATGTCATCTATGTTAGAAAGAAAACGTGATTTTACTCCAGTAACTACAAGTGTTGTTGATCGTCATGTTTTGGCGCAAGGTTCAAAAGAAAAAGTTGTAACAAATATTACTCGAAAAGATAAAGAAGAAAATCCTGATTTAGTAATTTTAACCCCAACTTGCACTTCAAGTATTCTACAAGAAGATTTACAAAATTTTTGTTATAGAGCTTCATTAGAATCCAAATCTGATGTCTTATTAGCAGATGTAAACCACTACCGTGTTAATGAAATGCAAGCTGCTGATCGAACATTAGAACAAATTGTTGCATTTTATTTAAAAAAAGCTGAAAAAAATAATCAAATTAATTCTGAAAAAACGAAAAATCCATCTGTTAATATTATTGGCGCTTATAATTTAGCATTTCATAATCAACACGATATTGCTGAGTTAAAACGTCTTTTTATGGATTTAGATATTGAAATTAATGAAATTATTCCTGAAGGTAATTCTGTACAAAATTTAAAAAATTTACCAAAAGCATGGTTTAATGTAGTTCCATATCGGGAAGTAGGTAATTTAACTGGGGAATATTTAAAAAATAATTATGATATGCCTTATATTGATGTTACGCCGATGGGAATTGTTGAAACGGCCAAATTTATACGTAAAATTCAACAAATTCTAAATTCTTTAAATTGTAAGCGTTCATACGAACAATTTATTAATAATCAAACGCGTTTTATTTCTCAATCAGCTTGGTTTTCACGTTCAATTGATTGTCAAAATTTAACTGGAAAAAAAGCTGTCGTTTTTGGTGATTCAACACATGCCGTGGCGATGACAAAAATTTTAGTTAAAGAATTAGGAATTAAAGTTGTTTGGGCGGGAACATATTGTAAGTATGACAAAGCTTGGTTTACGTCACAACTTGAGGGTTTATGTGATGAAGTCATTTTGACGGATGATCATAACCTTGTAGGTGATTTGATTGCAAAAACAGAACCTGAAGCTATATTCGGTACGCAAATGGAACGGCATGTTGGTAAACGTTTAAATATACCTTGTGGTGTTATTTCAGCGCCGGTACATATTCAAAATTTCCCTCTAAGTTATAGACCATTTTTAGGTTACGAAGGAGCAAATCAAATATCCGATCTTGTTTATAATTCATTTACATTAGGAATGGAAGATCATTTATTAGAAATTTTTGGGGGTCACGATACTCGTGAAGTTATTACTCAATCTTTATCAGCAGATTCTGATTTAATTTGGGCTATTGAAGCTCAAAATGAGTTAACAAAAATTCCTGGTTTTGTTCGTGGTAAAATTAAACGGAATACTGAAAAATTTGCAAAACAAGAAAACATTGAAACAATTACTCTAGAAACTATGTATGCGGCTAAAGAAGCTGTTAATACTTAATTTAATATACAGATAAAAAAGAACATCTTATTTAAATAAATAAGATGTTCTTTTTTATCTGTATATTAAATACGGCTAATTAAAAATTAGTAACGATTACCTGAACCATTACTTTCTACAGCGTAACTTTTAATTGTGTATCTGATATTACGACCTTCAGATTCTTGACGATCTAACCAGAAACCTGGTTCGTTTGAAGGACGGTTTACGATAAATGACATAACACAACTTTCAACACCATAGCTAGCATCAAAAGCGTTCATACGAATGTAGCTTTTTGTAATCGCTTTACGAGCTTCAGCTAATTCGAACATTACAGCAGCGATGTCTTTAATGTCGAATAAAGGTAAACCCCATAATTCCCAGTAACTATTACGAGGATGTGGATCATCTGTATATTCTACGTTCATAGCCCATCCTTTAGAGATAGCAAATGCAACTTGTTTTTCAATTTGCGCGTCAGTTAAATCAGGTAAGAAAGAGAAGCAACCTTGTGTAAGTCTCACTATTCAAATACTCCTTAAATAAGTAATTAGATTAAATTATTTTAAATCTTGAAATAATTTTCAAGATTTAAAATAAGTTTTATATGTTTATACGTTAGCAGTTGGTGTTTCAGCGAAATCAGCTGTATCTGTAGAAGTATAGTTGAAACTAATATCTTTCCATAAATCTAAAGCTGTTTGTAAAGGACCACATGTTTTAGCTGCATCACGTAAGATTTGAGGACCAACTTCATCGTTAAAGTAGTCAGCACCTTCGTTACGAGCTAATACCATTGCTTCTAAAGCAACACGGTTAGCTGTAGCACCTGCTTGGATACCATCAGGGTGACCAATTGTACCACCACCGAATTGTAATACTACATCATCTCCTAGGTAGTATAATAATTGATGCATTTGACCACAGTGAATACCACCTGAAGCTACAGGCATACATTTACGTAAACTTGCCCAATCCATTTCGAAGAAAATACCAAATGGTAAGTTAACTTCTAAATTCGTTAAACGTAAAACATCGTAGAAACCTTTAATCATTAAAGGATCACCTTCTAATTTACCTACTACAGTACCAGCATGGATATGATCTACACCAGACATACGCATCCATTTACAAATCACACGGAAGTTAATACCATGGTTTTTTTGACGAGCGTAAGTTGAATTACCTGCACGGTGTAAATGTAAGATCATGTCATTATCACGAGCCCAGATAGCAGCAGTTTGAATTGCTGTGTAACCCATTACTAAATCGATCATAATAATTACAGAACCAAGAGCTTTAGCATACTCAGCACGTTTGTATACTTCTTCTTGAGTTGCAGCTGTAATGTTTAAGTAAGAACCTTTAATTTCACCAGTAGCGGCTGCAGCTCGGTTGATACCTTCCATACAGTTTAAGTAACGTTCTCTCCAACGCATGAATGGTTGAGAGTTAATGTTTTCATCATCTTTTAAGAAGTCTAAACCACCTTTAAGACCTTCATAAACTACACGACCGTAGTTTTTACCAGAAAGACCTAATTTAGGTTTTACAGTAGCACCTAATACAGGACGACCGTACTTATCTAAACGTTCACGTTCTACAATAATACCAGTTGCAGGACCTTGGAAAGTTTTTAAGTACGAGTGAGGGATACGCATATCTTCTAAACGTAACGCAGAAACAGCTTTGAAACCGAATACGTTACCAATAATAGATGCAGTTAAGTTAGGTAAAGAACCTTCTTCGAATAAATCACATTCGTATGCGATAAAAGCAAAGTATTGATCAGTTGTATTTGGAACTGGATCTACACGGTATGCTTTAGCTCGGTATCTTTCACAAGCTGTTAATAAATCTGTCCAAACTACAGTCCATGTAGCTGTTGATGATTCACCAGCTACAGCAGCTGCAGCTTCTACTGGATCTACACCTGGTTGAGGTGTAATACGGAATAATGCTAGGATATCAGTAGCTTTTACTGAATATGCAGCATCCCAGTAACCCATTTTTGCGTATGGAATTACACCAGATTCGTAACGGTCACTTTTGATTCGAGTCCGTTCTGATACAGAGTTAGACATGTATTTCTCCTTAAAACTAGAGGGAATAATAAATATAGATTTGTAGAATTTAGCTAATTGTTAAAACAATTAGTTCTAACGGGTTGATTAATTACAACAACCTTAATACTTAATATAACATTAGTTGGTAAATACTTTAGTATAAAAATATTTAATATATTGATAACTTTTAAGAATAGCTCTTAATTTTAAAGCAAGTGTAAACCGTTTAAAACTTAAGTAAAGTCGCGTATACTAACTAATATATACATATATATTAAATTTAAAAAATTACTAAAATATTTTTATTTTTATTTCAATTATGACAGAAAAATCAAATAAAATTTTAGATAATAATGTAACGAGATTAGTAAATAAACCTTATAAATACGGATTTTCAACAGATATTGCTACAGATACAATTGAAAAAGGTTTAAATGAAAACATTGTTAGATTAATTTCTGAAAAAAAAAATGAACCCGCATTTTTATTAAATTTTAGATTAAGAGCTTTTAGACAATGGAAAACGTTACAATCACCTACTTGGGCACAATTAAAAATTCCAAAAATTGATTTTCAAGATGTTTCGTATTATTCGGCGCCAAAACTAAAAAAGAAATTAAATTCACTTGATGAGGTTGATCCGGAATTATTAGAAACCTTTGAAAAATTAGGAATTTCTTTAACGGAGCAAAAACGGTTAACAAATGTTGCCGTTGATGTTGTTTTTGATAGTGTGTCAATCGGGACAACTTTTAAAGATGAACTGGCTGAATATGGTGTTATTTTTTGTTCAATCTCAGAAGCGGTTCAAGAATATCCTGATTTATTAGAAAAATATTTAGGAAGTGTTGTTCCAATAGGTGATAATTATTTTACAGCATTAAATTCGGCTGTCTTTACCGATGGATCGTTTTGTTTTATTCCAAAAAATGTTAAATGTCCTTTAGATTTATCAACATATTTTCGAATTAATGACCAACAATCAGGCCAGTTCGAAAGAACACTAATTGTAGCGGAAGAAAATAGCTATGTAAGTTATTTAGAAGGATGTACAGCACCCCAATATGATGAAAATCAATTACACGCAGCTGTTGTTGAATTAATTGCATTAGAAAATGCTGAAATTAAATACTCTACAGTTCAAAATTGGTATGCAGGAAATGAAGAAGGTAAAGGTGGAATTTATAATTTTGTAACTAAACGTGGATTATGCTCTGGAAAAAACTCTAAAATTTCTTGGACACAAGTTGAAACGGGATCTTCTATTACATGGAAGTATCCTAGTTGTACATTGATTGGGAATAATTCAACAGGTGAATTTTATTCTGTTGCATTAACAAATAATTATCAACAGGCTGATACGGGTAGTAAAATGAATCATATTGGAAAGAATACCCGAAGCCGAATTGTTTCAAAAGGGATCTCCGCTGGAAATTCGAAGAATAGTTATCGAGGTTTAGTTAATATAAATCAAAAAGCATTTGGGTCTCGAAATTATTCCCAATGTGATTCATTATTAATTGGAAATAATTCAAATGCAAATACATTTCCTTTTATTTCGGTTCAAAATTCAACAACCAAAGTTGAACATGAAGCGTCTACTTCGAAAATTGGAGAAGAGCAAATTTTCTATTTCTTACAACGGGGAATTTCAATTGAAAAAGCTGTTGAATTAATTATTAGTGGATTTTGTAAAGATGTTTTTACTGAATTACCTATGGAATTTGCTGCTGAAGCAGATCGTTTATTAAGTTTAAAATTAGAAGGAAGTGTAGGCTAATGACTGAAAGCAAAACAATTTTAGAAATTAAGAATTTAAATGCATCAATTGATGATATTAAAATTTTAAATAATTTAAATTTAACCGTTAATGCAGGTGAAATTCATGCAATTATGGGCAGAAATGGGTCGGGTAAAAGTACATTTTCAAAAGTTGTCGCGGGTCACCCAGCGTATAATATTTTAAATGGTGATATTAAATTTAAAGGAAATAGTATTCTAAATTTAGAACCAGAAGAAAGATCACATTTAGGTATTTTTTTAGCTTTTCAATACCCTATTGAGATTCCTGGTGTAAGTAATGAAGATTTTTTACGACTTGCCTATAATGCAAAAATGAAAAGTTTGAATAAACCTGAAATAGATCCTATTGAATTTTTTAGTTATATTACAAAAAAATTAGAAATTGTTGAAATGGACCCCATTTTTTTAACACGAAATGTTAATGAAGGGTTTTCTGGCGGAGAAAAAAAACGTAATGAAATTTTACAAATGGCTCTTCTAGATTCAGAATTAGCTATTTTAGATGAAACTGATTCGGGTTTAGATATCGATGCTTTAAAAATTATTTCAAAAGGTATTAATGAATTAATGAATAAAAATAAAGCTATTATTTTAATTACACATTACCAACGTTTATTAGATTATGTTAAGCCTGATTTTATTCATGTGATGCAAAAAGGAAAAATTATTAAAACTGGAAATTCTGAACTTGCTAAAGAATTAGAAATTAAAGGGTATGAATGGTTAAAAGATGAAGCTGAGATTTAAATAGAACTTTTATATAAAAAAAACCTAAATCTGAACAATAATAAGTATACTTATTATTGTTCCTGTATATTTTTTAATATTAGGTAATTTACTAAATTAGCTAAATTATATGTACCCAGATAATTTTTATTCAAGTACGTCTACATTTTTAGCAGAAGCAGAAGTTGGAAAGCATTTGTACTGGAATCTATTCGGATTTTTAGTACATGGGCAAGTGTTTATTGTTTTATGGTTTGTTTTTGCCATTTTATTAACATTTGCTTTTTTAGGTTCTCGCAATGTTGAACAAATTCCACGCGGATGGCAGAATTTTATGGAATCTGTTGTCGAATTTGTTACAGATATCGCTAAAGACAATTTAGGCGAAAGTTTTTATAGAGAATGGTTGCCATTTATTGGTACATTGTTCCTATTTATTTTTGGGTGTAATTGGGCTGGTGCTATCATTCCATGGAAATTAATTCAATTACCCGAAGGTGAATTAGCCGCACCTACGAATGATATTAACACTACTGTTGCTCTAGCATTATTAACATCTCTTGCATATTTTTATGCCGGTTTTAGTAAAAAAGGTTTAGGTTATTTTAAACATTATATCGAACCTATCCCATTTCTTCTACCACTTACAGTTTTAGAAGATTTTACAAAACCATTATCATTAAGTTTCCGACTTTTCGGAAATGTACTGGCTGATGAATTAACAATTACGGTTCTTACTTCTTTAGTACCTTTAGTAATCCCTTTACCAATTATGCTATTAGGGGTTTTTGCGGGTTCAGTACAAGCTTTAATTTTCTCAACACTTGCTGCAGCTTATATTGCTGAAGCGCTTGAGTAAATTATAAAATTAAAAATTTTTCTAAAATTATATTTATATTTATTAATTAAGATTTATTATGGATTCTATTATCTCTGCTGCTTCTGTTATTGCTGCTGGTTTATCAATTGGTTTAGCGGCTATCGGTCCTGGTATTGGTCAAGGTAATGCAGCTGGTCAAGCTGTAGAAGGTATCGCTCGTCAACCTGAAGCAGAAAACAAAATTCGTGGTACTTTGTTACTAAGTTTAGCTTTCATGGAAGCATTAACTATTTATGGTTTAGTAGTAGCGTTAGCATTATTATTTGCTAATCCATTCAACGTATAAATATACTTTAACCAAATAAATACCATTTCTATAAATCGTATTTATTTGGATATTTTTTAAGCGCATAAAGCAAAACATATATATATATTTTATATGGTTAATCTTTCAATATTAATTTCAAGTTCAGAAACAAGTGGGCCAGGCGGTCTATTTGATATTAATGCGACTTTACCACTTGTAGCAATTCAATTTCTTTTATTGATGGCTATCCTTAATGTTCTATTGTATAGCCCATTATTAACAGCAATTACCGAACGTAATGATTTTATTTTGAATAATTTATCAAAAGCATCGGATACATTAGCGAAAGCAAATGAATTAACTGCTCAATATGAACAAGAATTGAATAGTGTACGTAAAGAAGCACAATTGGAAATTGCAAATTCACAAAAAATTCATAAAGAAATTTTAGACATCGAACTAAATATTTCACAAAAATATATTGATAATTTATTAGAAAGTATTACTAAAGAATTTCTTAATAAAAAAGAAAATATTTTAAGTAATTTAGGTAATGAAATTCAAACATTAACTATTGAAATTGAAAATAAATTATCTATTTAAATTTTTTGTTACAAGTAATTTTCCCTTTTTATAAGCAAACAGTTTACATAAAAACTATAAAATATGGAAAATTTCGATCAAATTTTTACATTACTTGCTGCTGAAAGAGAAATTGGTTTAAATACTGATATTCTTGAAACTGGAGTACTTAATATTCTTGTTTTAGTTGGGATCATAATTTATGTTGGTCGTGATTTTTTAGGATCTTCATTAGAACAACGTCAACAAGAAATTATTCAAAGTGTTCAAGATGCAGAAGAGCGCTTAACTGAAGCGAATACTCGTTTGAGTGAAGCACAAAAGCAATTAACGCAAGCACAAGTAATTATTAGCGAAATTAGAATTGAAACTATGAATACAAAAAAAGTATTACTAGAATCTGATTCTACTCAAGCTAATCAAGAGTTAGCAACTCGTTTTGGCCGAGCATTAGCAACATTACGATCTAGAGAACAACAAGTGTTCAGTGAAATTAAACAACAAATTATTTCTCTAGCATTAAAAAATGTTCTTAGTAAAGTTCAAACTAATTTAGGTCCAGCAAAACAAGCAACATTAATTGATAAAAGTATTGCTAAGTTAGGAGGACAACTATAATGGCTACTAATATTTTAGCAGCAAAAATTGCAAGTCCCTATGCAGAAGCACTATTAGATTTAGCAAAATCACAAAGTTCAATTCATGCTATTACATCAGACGTGAATAATTTACGTGAATTATTAAATTCAACTCAAACATTAACCGATTATTTAAATAATCCAATTGTTAGAATTGAAGCAAAACGTGAAATTATAAAAAAAACGATAAGTCCACAAGTTTGTGAACAAACATCAAATTTTTTATTAATTTTAGCTGATAGAAATAGAATTAATTATCTGGAAGCAATTACTGAAAGATATTTAGAATTAGTTTATGAATTAGCAAATATTAAAATTGTTGAAGTTACTTCGGCAAGTGAAATCTCTGAAGAGCAACAACAAATGTTAATTGATAAACTACAAACAATGACAAATGCGAAAGAAATTAAATTATTAATTTCTTTAGACATTAGTCTTATGGGTGGATTTTTAATTAAAACTAATTCACAAGTAATTGATTTAACCGTAAAAGGACAATTAAAAGAATTAGCAAAACACTTAGATAGTGTTTTAGAAATTTAAATTTAACCCCAATTTTTATTAACTTTTTATCTTAAAAAATAATACAATGATAAGTATTCGTCCAGACGAAATTAGTAGTATTATCCGTGAACAAATTGAAAAATATGATCAAGAGGTTAAAATTGACAATGTAGGTACCGTACTTCAAGTAGGTGATGGTATCGCACGTGTTTATGGTCTTGATCAAGTAATGAGTGGTGAACTTGTAGAATTTGAAGATAAAACAATTGGTATTGCACTTAACTTAGAAAATGATAATGTTGGTGTAGTATTAATGGGAACAGGTCGTCAAATTTTAGAAGGTGGAACAGTTAAAGCAACTGGCCGTATTGCCCAAATTCCTGTAGGTGAAGCTTTCTTAGGTCGTGTAATTAATCCGTTAGCAGCTCCAATTGATGGTAAAGGTGATATTAAAAATACAGATACTCAATTATTAGAAGCAATGGCTCCTGGTATTATTAGTCGTAAATCTGTTTGTGAACCATTACAAACTGGTATTACGTCAATTGATGCTATGATCCCTATTGGTCGTGGCCAACGTGAATTGATTATCGGGGATCGTCAAACAGGTAAAACGTCAATTGCCATTGATACTATTATCAACCAAAAAACTGAAGATGTTGTTTGTGTTTATGTAGGTGTGGGTCAAAAAGCATCAACAGTTGCTCAAGTAGTAAATGTTTTAGAAGAAAAAGGTGCGATGTCTTATACAGTTATTGTATGTGCAAGTGCCAATGATCCTGCAACATTACAATATATTGCACCATATGCTGGGGCTGCGATGGCAGAATATTTCATGTATAATGGAAAAGCAACATTAGTAGTTTATGATGATTTAACGAAACAAGCAATGGCTTATCGTCAAATGTCATTATTATTACGTCGTCCACCAGGACGTGAAGCTTATCCAGGTGACGTATTCTACTTACATTCTCGTTTATTAGAACGTGCTGCAAAATTAAGTGATGAATTAGGTGGCGGAAGTATGACAGCATTACCTGTAATTGAAACACAAGCAAGTGATGTGTCAGCATATATTCCAACAAATGTAATTTCTATTACAGATGGCCAAATTTTCTTATCAAATGATTTATTTAATTCAGGTATTAGACCAGCAATTAATGTAGGTATTTCAGTATCACGTGTAGGTTCTGCTGCACAAACAAAAGCTATGAAAAAAGTAGCGGGTAAATTAAAACTAGAGCTTGCTCAATTCGCAGAATTAGAAGCATTTTCACAATTCGCATCTGATTTAGATGAAGCAACACAAAAACAATTAGCTCGTGGTTCACGTTTACGAGAATTGCTAAAACAACCACAAAATTCTCCATTATCTGTGGCGGAACAAGTTGCTTTAATTTATACCGGAATTAATGGACATTTAGATGATTTAAAAGTCAGTGATGTTAAAAATTACTGTGCAAATTTATTAAATTATTTAAAAACAAGTAAGCCCCAATATAGTGAAGCTATTACATCTTCACAAGCATTTAGTGATGAAACTGAAAGTTTATTATTAGCATCAATTTCGGAATCTAAAGAAAACTTTAAAGCAAGTTTATCTTAACTTAATTTAAATTAATTAGTTTTTACCTTAATATATTAAGGTAAAAACTATTTAATTTAAATTAAGTTAAATAATTTTTTATATCTTCACTTATAATATTATTGTGGTTAACTATTTTTATAGTTTAATAGTAAGAAAGTCAAAACCCATTATTTATATTAAGGAATCTAATTACTATGGCACTTCCATGGTATCGTGTTCATACAGTAGTATTAAATGATCCTGGTCGCTTGATTGCGGTTCATTTAATGCATACAGCTTTAGTAGCCGGTTGGGCTGGCTCTATGGCTTTATACGAATTAGCAGTTTTTGATCCATCTGATCCAGTTTTAAACCCTATGTGGCGTCAAGGTATGTTTGTAATGCCTTTTATGACTCGTTTAGGAATTACGGATTCATGGGGTGGATGGAGTATTACAGGTGAAAGTGTTTCAAACCCAGGGATTTGGAGTTTTGAAGGTGTAGCGTTATCTCACATTATTTTATCAGGAATGTGTTTTTTAGCCGCAATTTGGCATTGGGTTTATTGGGATTTAGAATTATTCCGTGATCCAAGAACAGGGGAACCAGCATTAGATTTACCAAAGATTTTTGGTATTCATTTATTTTTATCTGGTTTATTATGTTTCGGTTTCGGAGCGTTCCATGTAACAGGTTTATTTGGACCCGGTATTTGGGTTTCAGATGCCTATGGTGTTACAGGTAAAGTACAACCAGTAGCCCCAGCTTGGGGTGCAGATGGATTTAATCCATTTAATCCTGGTGGTATTGCCGCTCACCATATTGCAGCTGGTATCTTTGGTATTTTTGCGGGTATTTTCCATTTAACGGTAAGACCTCCACAACGTTTATACCGTGCTTTAAGAATGGGTAACATTGAAACTGTATTATCTAGTAGTATTGCTGCAGTATTCTTTGCCGCATTTGTAACATCAGGGACGATGTGGTATGGAGCTGCTGCTACACCAATCGAATTATTTGGTCCAACACGTTATCAATGGGATAGTGGTTATTTCCAACAAGAAATTGAACGTCAAGTTGAAACATCTGTTAGTGAAGGTTTATCAGAAAGTGCTGCGTGGTCACGTATTCCAGATAAATTAGCATTCTATGATTATATTGGAAACAATCCTGCAAAAGGCGGTTTATTCCGAGCAGGGCCTATGGATAAAGGTGATGGCATCGCAGAAGCATGGTTAGGCCATCCGATCTTCCGTGATAAAGAAGGACGAGAATTAACAGTTCGTCGAATGCCAGCATTCTTTGAAACTTTCCCAGTTATTTTAGTTGATAAAGATGGTATTATTCGTGCAGATATCCCATTCCGTCGTGCAGAATCAAAATTCAGTATTGAACAAGTAGGTGTTACCGTAGATTTTTACGGTGGTAAATTGAATGGTCAAACATTTAAAGATGCTCCTACAGTTAAAAAATTCGCACGTAAAGCACAATTAGGTGAAGTTTTCGAATTTGACCGTACAAGTTTAGAATCAGATGGTGTATTCCGTAGTAGCCCACGTGGCTGGTATACTTTTGGTCATGCTAATTTTGCATTGTTATTCTTCTTAGGCCATTTATGGCATGGTGGACGTACGATCTTCCGTGATGTATTTACTGGTATTGGTGCAGAAGTAACAGAACAAGTAGAATTTGGTGCATTCCAAAAACTTGGTGATAAATCAACTAAAAAACAAGGTGCTGTTTAAGCCTTTGTTTTAATTAATTATATTAATTAAAGGATTACAGAATGGAAGCTTTAGTATATACATTTTTACTAATTGGTACATTAATGGTAATTTTCTTTGCAGTTTTCTTCCGGGAAACTCCTCGTATTATTCGTAAATAAAAAAGATTAAATTTTAAACCACAAAAGTGGTTTAAAATTTAATCTTCATGTTCTTCAAATGGGTCACGTAAATTTTTCGCAGTAGGCCCAAAAGCAGTATAAATCGAATAAACAGTGATTCCTAACAGTAAACTTGCTAGGAAAATTACGATAATCGTAGCTGTTTCCATAATATAAATAATTAATAATAGAATACTATTCTATTATTATATATTGTTATGTGAAACAAAACTTAATTTATTAAAAATATAAAATATTCTTATGGCATTAAGAACAAGATTGGGTGAAATTTTACGCCCATTAAATGCAGAGTATGGAAAAGTAGCACCTGGCTGGGGCACAACACCTATTATGGGTGGTGTAATGTTAGCATTTTTAGTATTTTTATTAATTATTTTACAAATTTACAATTCATCATTAATTATTGAAAATGTTGATGTAGATTGGACAAATGGATTAGTATAGAATACGAATTAGTATTAAAAAATAATTTCGCAAATTATTTTTTAATGCTAGAATAATAAATATATACAATATATATATAAATATGGATATTATTAGTTTAGGTTGGGCGGGTGTAATGACAATGTTTACATTTTCATTATCTTTAGTTGTTTGGGCAAGAAATGGATTTTAATCTATTTCTTATTTTAATGTTTAAAAAAAGACTATTCTTATGTTAGTAGAATTATTATTAAAAATTATTCCTTTTGCAAATGCTGAAATCTTAACAGCAGCAATCACATGTTTTTTCATGACCTTATTTGGTTTATCTTTAGGGTTTGTTTTATTGAAAATTCAAGGTGAATAATACAATTTAATAATTTTATTATTAAATTGTATTTAAAATACGGGACTGACGAGATTCGAACTCGCAACTTCCGCCGTGACAGGGCGGTGCTCTAACCAATTGAACTACAATCCCAAATATATTGCTATTTAATTATATTAATAATATAATTAAATTGTCAAATAATTTCAATGTTTTAAATTAAGGAGAAACAGGGATTCGAACCCTGGGTACAGTAAACTGTACGATAGATTAGCAATCTATTGCTTTCGACCACTCAGCCATTTCTCCAAAATTATGAAACAAAATTTTTAATAGTTTACTTTTTATGGCTCTGGTGGGATTTGAACCTACGACCTTGGGCTTATGAGTCCCCTGCTCTAACCACTGAGCTACAGAGCCTTCAACTATTGAGTTATTATACATATACATTATAACATGATAATTCATTTTATAGTAATATATTTAATAATTTAATAAATTTTTTATGAATGATTTTTGGAATAATATTTTACGTTATCCGCGATTTTTTATAAGTAGTGTTTCTGGTTTAATTTTAGTTATTTTAACTCCTTTTATTAACTTAATTAAAACCCCTCAATCAAGAATAATTTTATTATTTTTTATTATTTTTTTATTTTTAACTCTATTTTTCATATTAAAAAATATGCTTGCTATTTAATTTTAACGATTAATATTTAAATAATTCAATTTATACATTATGGTTTTTAAAACAAAAATTTCAAATAAACAGACCGGTGCTTTTGCTTTAATTGATAGTTTAGTTCGAAATGGTGCTGAAGATATTTTTGGATATCCAGGGGGGGCTATTCTTCCAATTTATGATGAACTTTATTTTTGGGAACAACAAGGCTTAATCCGTCATATTTTGACACGTCACGAGCAAGGTGCTATTCATGCAGCCGATGCTTATGCAAGAGTAACAGGACGGGTAGGAGTGTGTTTTGCAACTTCTGGCCCAGGAGCAACAAATTTAGTAACCGGTATTGCTAATGCACAATTAGACTCAGTTCCTTTAGTGGTTATTACAGGACAAGTAGGACGAGCTTTTATTGGAACAGATGCGTTTCAAGAAACAGATATTTTTGGTATTACATTACCGATTGTTAAACATTCTTATGTTATTCGTGATCCAAAACAAATGAATAGGATCGTTTCCGAAGCCTTTTATATTGCCCAAAACGGACGTCCAGGACCTGTTTTGATTGATATTCCTAAAGATGTAGGTTTAGAAGAATTTACAAATTATTTACCTGTACAACAAAAAGAAATATTAAAAACAAAAGGTTACAGATTTCAATTTAAAACAACAAATAAACAAATTTTTGATGCGTTAAAGATGATTCGTCAAGCCTCACAACCATTATTATACGTAGGTGGTGGTGCAGTTATTTCTAATAGTCATCAAGAATTATTAAAATTAGCTGAATTATTTTCAATTCCTGTTACAACAACACTTATGGGAAAAGGCTCTTTTAATGAAAAACATTCTCTTTCATTGGGGATGTTAGGTATGCATGGTACAGCATATGCAAATTTCGCTGTAAGTGAATGTGATTTATTAATTGCTGTTGGTACTCGATTTGATGATAGGGTAACAGGAAAATTAGATGAATTTGCTTGTCACGCACAAGTCTTACATCTTGATATTGACCCAGCTGAAGTTGGGAAAAATCGACTACCCCAATTAGCTCTTGTTGGAGATGTAAAACAAATTTTATCAGAACTTTTAAAAATTTCAGATAATGATTCGAATTATCAATTTGATTCAATCCAAACAGAAGCGTGGTTACAGCGAATTCAAAAGTGGCGTCAAACGTACCCTTTAATGATTTCTCAAATAAAAAATAAATTATCACCACAACAAGTAATTAATTCTGTTGGTAATTCTTATCCAAATGCAATTTTTACTACTGATGTTGGTCAACATCAAATGTGGTCTGCACAATTTATTAAATGTGGTCCACGAAAATGGGCTTCGAGTGCAGGTTTAGGAACCATGGGATATGGATTACCTGCTGCTATAGGTGCACAAGTTGCTTTTCCTAAATCACCTGTTGTATGTATCTCAGGTGATTCAAGTATTCAAATGTGTATTCAAGAACTTGGTACTATAGTTCAATATAATTTACCAATTCGATTAGTTATTGTAAATAACCATTGGCAAGGTATGGTAAGACAATGGCAAGAATCTTTTTATGGTGAGCGCTATTCACATTCAAATATGGAAGCCGGCCAGCCCAATTTTGTCAATTTAGCTAAGTCTTATGGCATTAAAGCTTATGATATTAGTAATGAAACGGAAATGGAAACCATTTTATTAGAGTCTAAGGATTATAAAGGGCCTATTGTGTTCAATTTTGCTGTTGTAGAAGATGAGAATTGTTACCCAATGGTTGCACCAGGGAAAAGTAATTCACAAATGATGGGAATTACAAAACAAAACAAAATTGTTGTAAAACAAACAAATTAAAATGGGCGATACAGGATTTGAACCTGTGACCTTCTGCTTGTAAGGCAGACACTCTACCGCTGAGTTAATCGCCCAAAATATATACCACTACTATAATACACATACAATTAAATAAGGTCAATATATAACAGAATTTTATATTGACCTTATTTACTTCTTCTATTATAATAGTTGTATACAGGACGAGTGCCCGAGTGGTTAAAGGGGGCGGATTGTAAATCCGCTGCGTTACGCTACATTGGTTCAAATCCAATCTCGTTCAGACTAATGTATTATATTGTGAACCATTTATGATTCATCATATAATATATTTAAAAAAGTAGTTAAATCTCAATTAATATTATTAAAAATAGTAGTTTCATATGACTAAAATAATTTCACTCTCGCTTTTGGCTGGTAGTTTAGTGTTAAAAATAACATAAAGACAAACGCAGGAACAGAATTAATAGCTACTGGTATACTTAATCTTAATGCTATTTTAATGTTAAAAAAGTTTTAGTTCGTGTGATGTGATGGTCTGCCTCGTATAGGTTTCATCAGTTTAACTAAGCTTAATTTGACATCTCATTATTTGACAGGTCTCTCTTTATAAAATTCTAGAAAAAAAGGTACCCAGATAATCATTCGTTTTTGATTCACTTGCTATACGACCAGTAATCAATGTGCTTGAGATACCATCGTAGTACAGGAATAACTCGCGAAAAATTCTAATGGTAGAAAACTGAGAAATTATTATTTCAATGCCAACGTTACAGTTGAAAATCTTAACTTTCAACGAGCCCTACCGTTTCTTTGCTTAGCTTTAAATGTTTTGATTCTTTTAGCATAAGTATTAATTGTTAAAATCTTTTAATTTATGGTTTTATAACTAGTTCAAACAAATTAAATCATTTACATGAAGCTGATGAAGGGACTTGAACCCCCGACCTACTGATTACAAATCAGTTGCTCTACCAATTGAGCTACATCAGCAAATAATAATTTTTATATGATAATATTTATTACTATTATTAGTATCATATAAAGATACCAAATTATTATAAATAACACAAGGATTTTTATAATATTATATTCTTATGGGGAATGAACCATTGGCTCTAAAAATTTAGTAAAAGCAGAAAGATGTTCATAATTCTTAATATTAAAAACCTACAACGGATCAAAAAGAAAAGAAGTAACAGAATGACGAAGATTAAATCTTCGATAACGATAGTAATTCCGTCAGTTAGATTAACACAAATAATATTAACTATATTAATATATGTAATAATTATTAAGACAATACTTATTAATGGTCAAAACACTTTAAAATTTTATTGGTCTACGTTTGCACTTTACGATCATGAACCCCTTGCATATTAAATAAGTCTCACGTTATTACCAGTTTTGAAGACTATTTACGCAATTTATTAGGTTAACCGTAGACCTCAATTATATGAAAAAACTCCGAGATTTCGCATGTTAGAGGCTGGCTATCGTAATTTAAAAATAAAAACTAGCAACGAAATAAAGTGGTGGGTTCATGATTTAAATAACTTTAAAAGTAGCTGTTGGTTTAATACATAAATTTTATGCGATAAAAACAAAGATTTTATTTTAAATCATTTTATTCGCGTATTTTAATATTAGGTCCAGTAGGAATCGAACCTACATTAGAAACTTAGAAGGTTCCTGTCCTAATCCGTTAGACGATAGACCCAAAAATGGTACCATTCTTTAAATGATACCATGCTTGTATAAGTAAAACAAGACTTTTTATTATTCACCTAGAGTAAAACGTGAAAATCTTGCAATTTTAATATTTTCACCAAATAAACTAATTTTTTGTTTTAAATATGCATCAACAGTTAAACTTGAGTCTCGAATATAATCTTGTTCTAATAAAACTTTTGTTTTTAAACGTTTTGCAACTCGACCTTCAATAATTTTATTTTTAATTTCTTCAGGTTTATTAGCTAAATCATCTTTTGAACTCTCAAAATCCCATTCTTTTTGTTTTAATTCAGATGAGATTTGCTCTAATGAAATAACTTCAATATCAGGGCAAGCTGCAATTTGCATGCCTAAATTTTGGGCTAATTCTTTAAATTCAGGTTTTCTTGATACAAAATCTGTTTCACAATTAACTTCTAATAAAATACCTAATTTACTTCCAGTATGAATATAAGCTTCAATTAAGCCTTCATTGGCACTGCGACTTGCTTTTTTATCTGCAATTGCTTCACCTTTCAAACGTAAAGATTCCATTGCTTTATCAAAATCACCATTATTATCGGTTAAAGCTTTTTTGCAGTTCATCATACCTGCACCAGTTTTATCCCGTAATTCTTTTACAATTTTAGCACTAATTTCCATTGTCATAATGTTTTAATTAAATTTTAAATACTTTGTAAATTTTTTACTTTTTCTTGACCTGTTGCAATATTATCATTTAATGATTGTAAAATTAACTTAATTGATCGAATTGCGTCATCGTTACCCGGAACAGGAATATCAACTAAATCAGGGTCACAGTTTGTATCTAAAATTGAGATAACTGGAATACCTAATGTTCTACATTCTTTTATAGCTGTTAATTCTCTTTTTTGATCAACAATAATTGCAACATCTGGTAATTTAGTCATATTTTTAACACCATTTAGGTGTTTACGTAATTTTTCTAATTCTTTTTGTCGTTGAGCAGCTTCTTTTTTTGGTAAAAGTTCAAAAACATTATCCGATTCTTGTTGTTCTAGTGTTTTTAAATATTCAATCCTACTACGTAATGTTACCCAATTAGTTAGCATACCGCCTAACCAACGATGGTTGACATAAAAAGAATTTGTTTTTGTTGCTTCTTGCGCAATTACAGCACTCGCTTGACGTTTTGTCCCAATAAATAAAAATGTTTTTCCTTGTTCTGCAGCATTTAAACAATATGAATTTGCTTCTTTCAATAATTGAGCAGATTGGACTAAATCTAAAATATGAATATTATTCCGTTCTGTATAAATATATGGAAACATTTTGGGGTTCCATCGATAAGCTTTATGCCCAAAATGAACACCTGCTTCTAATAATTGGGCTAAATTTATTTCAGCCATAATTTTTAACTCCTAAGTTAAATAAAATAAGATACTTATAAGATAACAGATTTAAAACAATATAGTCTAGTTATTAGTTTTTAAAACTTGTTTTAATGTATCAAGATTTGAATTGATATTAGTCACTAATTTAACGTTAGTATCTGATAACTCACCATAACTATTGAAACCAGTACCAGCAGGTATTAAACGCCCAATGATAACATTCTCTTTTAATCCTCTTAACCAATCAACTTTTCCTTCAATTGCAGCTTTTGTTAAAACACGGGTTGTTTCTTGAAAACTTGCTGCAGAAATAAAACTATCAGTATTTAATGAAGCTCTTGTAATACCTAATAATACCGGGCGATAGAATGCTGGCTTCTTTTTATCAGTTTGAATTGACTCATTAATATATTTCATTTGTTGTAAATCAACGAGTTCATTTGCTAATAATGGAGTATCGCCTTCATGTGCAACTTTTACTTTTGTTGTCATTTGTTTAATGATAACTTCAAGATGTTTATCCGAAATTGTAACACCTTGTGATTGGTAAACCGATTGAATTAAGTTTAAAATTACCCCCTGGACTTTTTTAATACTTCGATATGCGGCTTCATATAAAATTTCCCGGTTATCATTGTAGTGTATAAAATATAAGTGTAATAAGGCATGTAAATTAATATTTTCTTCACCTGTTAATGAGTGATCTAATTTAAAAAATTTAAAGGTTTTAGGACAAATCCAAGTTTTTGGCTTATAAGTTTTCTCTTTTTCTTTATCTTTATCTGTAATTTTTAATTTTCGGGCTTCTAAAATTTGCTCAACCCTTGGTAAACCTTGAACAATATCACCAGTAATTTCTTTTTCAAAACTTAATTTTCCAATATTTTGATTAAGCTCAATTAAATCCCCATTTTGACAAAATAATTCATCGCCTTTAGGAAAAAAATAAGGACGTCCTTTTTGAATTAAAACATTATTTTTATTTATTGTAAGAATTTTACCTGTGTGTAATAAATTTTCTGGGTCATTTATAAAATTATTATTAACTAACGTAGATTTGAAATTATCTTTTGGTATTGATAAACAATCTTTATCACGAATACAGAGTAATTTTTTTGTATTTTTTTCTGTTCTAGTTTTAAGTTTTAAAAGATTGTAAGATTCCTCATTTTTCAATTCTAGATAACCTAATAATGTTGAGGAATTAATAAATTGATTATTTTGAACAATTAATGAAATATCTAAATTTGTAGTCCTTAATTCATTAGGAATATAATCATCTAACGAAAGTTTTTCAGATGTTAAGAAATTTAACTCATTTTTAGTATTTAATTTAAGAATAATTTCTAAATTTGTATTTTTAAAATTAGTTAAACCATCAAAAAAATTAAAATCTAAATGTTGCTCAAATAATTTTAATCCGTGATTAATTTTAATTCTTTCTTTATGTTTGATATTGGAAACAATTGTATTTTTAAATTGAAATATATTTTTGATTACAAAATTATTTTTAAGTAATTTAGTATTAGTTTTTACTTTTGGTACTTTATATAAATAAACAGGTCTAATTAAAATTTCTGGACCTGTCCTTGTATTTACAATTTCCGAAGATGAAAGTTGAGGAATTTCTAAATTATCGAAAATTACTTCTCCGGGGTAAAAAAGTTTTTCATTAAAATTTTCATAATTTTTAACTTTATATAAAAACCCAGGTTTAATATTAATTTCTTGTAGAATATTGTTTTTTTCAACAATGTGAATAATTCCCGGAATTGTTGAAAATATATTACTGACAATTTCGTAATTTTCGGTTACAAATTCTGAATCTTCAACTTTTAAAATACTACTATCTCTATTAATAATATGAGTTTCTTCAGGAACCCATAAAACACTTGTTGTTAAAGCTGTTAAACTGTTATTATTTAATAAATAAGGTGTTCCACCCGTGTTAGTATCATATTTATTTGTAATTAATTTACCAAAAACTTCATTATGATTAAGAGCAATTAATTTATTTTTTTTAATATGTGTATTTGTAAATAAAAAATTTGTTTCTTTATTTAAAGTGAATGTATAAGCTGTTTCATTCCCATAATTAATTAGTTTTTTAATTTCCCCACTACTAAATTGGGTTGTTGGACTTAAAATTTGAATAATATCTTTTGTTACATCAAGTTTATCTTTTAAAATTCTAACCGTTCCGGCATTTTTATTTATTAATTTAATTCGCGAAAGAGAATTTTGTTTTAAAAGTTTATAGTTCTCTTGAATATTTAAATAAGAATTTTGAGGAACACTTAAAAGTTTTCCACTAAGGATCCAAGCTAATTTTGTTGACGAATTTTCATTTTTTAACTTATCTAAAACCAATTCACCAGACAATTGACTTAAAACATTTTTAGTTTCTGTTTTGGTTTGTTTATTGGTTTCAACAACTTGGCCTAATAAAGTTCCCTTTTTAATTTCATCACCGTTTTTACTAAAAAGTAAGGTTTGGGCAGGTATTTCAATTTTAAGCTGTTCTTTATTTGTTAACGTTATTATTAATGAACCCGAGTTTTCTGTTTTTAAAACATTATCACCAAGCTTTGTTCGAAATTCTAGGGGTTTTAAAAATTCCGAAAATTCTAATACCCCATCAACAGAGCTAATAATTTGTTGATTTGACCCGGCTGTAAAAATACCTCCTGTATGAAATGTTCGCATCGTTAATTGAGTACCTGGTTCTCCAATAGATTGACCTGCAATAATTCCAATAGCTTCCCCTAAATCAACTAAATTTTCATTCGCTAAATTCCATCCATAACATTTTTGACAAACGGATCTATTTAATTCACATGTTAATGGGGAACGAACTAATATTTTTTTAATTTCATATTGTTTTAATAATTTAATAATGGTTGGCGTAATACAAGTTTCTTTTTCTACGAGAATTTTATTATCTAAGGGGCTATAAATAGTTTTATTTAATATACGACCTAAAATACGATCATATAATGAACGTAGAATTGTTCCATCTTTTTCAATATTTACAAATAAAATAGAACGGTTTGTTAAACAATCTTTTTCTCGAATAATAATGTCTTGAGCAACATCAATTAACCGACGTGTTAAATAACCCGAGTTTGCGGTTTTTAAAGCTGTATCCACGATTCCTTTTCTTGCCCCGTAGCCAGACATTAAATAATCAGTAATTGTTAAACCTTCTCGAAAATTTTGTTTAATTGGTAAGTCCATAATTTCACCATTTGGATCTGACATTAACCCTCGCATACCAACTAATTGACGAACTTGAGACAAATTTCCTCGAGCCCCTGAAAATGCCATCATATAAACAGAATTTAAAGGATCATAATTTCTAAAATAAGAAACTACTTCATCTTTTAATGTCTCACTTGTTACATTCCAGGTATCAATAACTTTTTGAAATCGCTCTACTTCAGTAATATCACCTTTTAAACATGTTTTTTCTGTTTTTAAAATATTATTTGTTGAGTTTTCAAGCATTACATTTTTAATTGGAGGGATTCGTAAATCTTCAATACTAATCGAAATACCTGCTTTTGTCGAATATTTAAAACCTAAATATTTTAATTCATCAGCTAAAAATGAACCTTGAACTGATCCATAATTGGTAAAAGTCCATGATAAAATTTGTTTTAATTGTTTTTTACTTACTAAAGTGTTTTGAAACGTATATTTTTTCATAAAAGTGGAACGTTACCTTTTTAAACAAGATTTAATGTTTTTTGAATTGTACTATTAAAAATAATACGGCCAGTTGTAGTTTGTAAATATTGGACAAGTAAATTTCCATTTTGATCTAAGCGACGTTGTAAGTTTGAATATTGGTTAATAATTGTTCCATCATTTAAATTGCTTGTGTTTAAAATTTCTTTAGGAATTTCCACTTCTCCTTCATAACGAACCCAAATTAATGCATGTAAATTAATTTTATTTTGTTCATATGCTAAAATAGCATCTTCAAAATCGGCAAAATAATGATTAGAACCCGTAAGACTTTTAACATTATTTGCTGTTAAATAATAACACCCTAAAATCATATCTTGACTCGGCATAATTATAGGTTCACCAGTTGCTGGAGATAAAAAATTATAAGGGGTTAACATTAAAATATAAGCTTCCGCTTGAGCTTCTAACGATAATGGTACATGAACGGCCATCTGATCTCCATCAAAATCTGCATTAAATGCCGAACACACTAATGGGTGTAATTTAATTGCTCGACCTTCTACTAAAATCGGTTCAAAAGCTTGGATTCCTAACCTATGTAATGTAGGTGCTCGATTTAAAAAGATTGGGTGATTTACCAAAACTTTTGCTAAGACATTATCCACTAAAGGTTCGTTTTGATGAATAAATTTTTTAGCAACTTTCATATTACTTGCGAGACCTTGAGTAATTAATTCATGAATAATAAATGGTTGAAATAATTCAATTGCAATTTCATAGGGTAATCCACATTGATTTAATTTTAAACTTGGTCCAACTACAATTACAGAACGACCAGAGTAATCAACTCTTTTTCCTAATAAATTTTGACGGAAACGGCCTTGTTTACCTTTAATAATATCGGATAAAGAACGTAATGGTCGATTATTGGCTCCTAATGCTTTTTTTCCACGTTTTCCATTATCGATTAAGGCATCAACTGCTTCTTGTAACATTCGTTTTTCATTTCGAATAATAATTTCTGGAGCATATATCTCAATTAAACGAATCAATCGATTATTTCTTGTAATAACACGACGATATAATTCATTTAAATCAGATGTTGCAAATCGACCACCTTCTAATTGAACCATTGGTCTTAAACCAGGTGGGATCACTGGTAAAACAGAAAGAATCATCCAATCAGGATTAGCACCTGTAGAGATAAAATTTTCTAAAATTCGGACACGTTTAATCTCAGTTTCACGGTCTTTTAATTTTAGTAACGTAAGTTTTTTCTTTGGATTCTTAAAAGTAGCTAAATAATCTCCTTCTTCGTTTATCTTTTCTACTATTGCTCGTGCAAGAGTACTTTCTTTTAATAAATCTAAATTTCCTAAAGCATTTTTAATAAATTCAGCACCACTGTTGTTCTCATTTAGTTCATTTTCATTTTCTGAAAAATTAGTGAAATAAACAATTGCTTCTAGAGTTTTTCGAGGTTTACCTAATAAAATTCCAATAAAACTTGGGACACTTTTTAAATACCAGATATGTGTAACAGGTGAAATTAAATTAATATGACCCATACGGTGTCTCCGAACTCTTGACTCCGTAACTTCAACACCACAACGTTCACAAATTAAGCCACGATATCGGACCCTTTTATATTTACCACAATGGCATTCCCAATTTTTCGTTGGACCAAAAATTCGTTCACAAAACAAACCATCCATTTCAGGTTTAAACGTTCGATAATTAATTGTTTCAGGTTTTGTTACTTCCCCAACAATTCGGCCATTTGGTAGTAACCTTTCTCCCCATTCTCTAATTCGATCTGGTGAGGCTAATTTGATTTTTATATAATCAAAATCTTGTTCAGTTTTTGTCATACAGTTTTTAATATTAAATAAGTTATTTAAAAAATTGACATAGGTGAAAAACGTTTTGAATTAGGGTCATATTTTTCCATTAAATCTACTTCAGTGTTATAGTTTAGTTCAGAATTTAGTTCACCCATTTTATAGGTACTAATATCTAAACCAATAGCTTGTAATTCTCTAATTAAAACTTTAAATGATTCCGGAATTCCTGATTTTGGAATAGGTCGCCCTTTAACAATTGCATTTAAGGCATCATTTCTCCCTTGCATATCATCCGATTTAACAGTTAACAATTCTTGTAAAGTATGTGCTGCCCCAAATGCTTCTAAAGCCCAAACTTCCATTTCACCAAATCGTTGACCTCCATGTTGAGATTTACCACCCAATGGTTGTTGAGTTACTAATGAGTATGGACCTGTTGATCGAGCATGAATTTTATCATCAACTAAATGAACTAATTTTAACATATAAGCTTTCCCGACTGTAACAGGATTTTCAAAGGGTTCACCATTCCGTCCATCAATTAAAACAATTTTTCCTGGTGAATACGGGTTAAAAATCCAGGCCTCATTTTTTTCTAAAGAAGCTTGTCGTAATTTTTTATTAATTAAAATTCTTGATGTGTCTGGACCATACATTTCATCAAATGGTAATATTTTAAACCGACGATTTAATTTATGGCCTGCCAATCCCAATAAACACTCATATAATTGACCTACATTCATTCTTGAAGGAACACCTAAAGGGTTAAGAATAACATCAACTGGAGTTCCATCAGGTAAATAAGGCATATCTTGACGCGGTAAAATTCGAGAAATAATTCCTTTGTTACCATGTCTTCCTGCAATTTTATCACCTACTTGAATTTTTCGAATTTCGGCTAAAAAAATTCGAACAGACATATTTACACCAGCGGGTAGCTCATCACCTTTATCACGATCAAAAATTTTAATATCTAGAACACGACCATGGTGACCGTTTGGTACACGTAAAGAAGTATCGCGAACATCTTTAGCTTTTTCTCCAAAAATAGCTCGTAATAATTTACCTTCTGGTAGCTGATCAGATTCACCTTTTGGAGTAATTTTTCCAACTAAAATATCCCCTGGTTTAACAAAAGCCCCTTTATAAATAATTCCATGTTCATCTAAATTCTGAATTGAATTAATATTTATATTTGGAATATCCCGAGTAATTTCTTCAGCCCCAACTTTTGTTTGACGAACTTCAATATCATATTTTTCAATATGAATCGATGTAAAAACATCTTCATAAACTAATCGTTCATTAATTAAAATAGCATCTTCAAAGTTATAGCCTTGCCATGGCATATAAGCAACAGTAATATTTTGTCCTAAGGATAATTCACCTCCATTAGTACTGGGTCCATCCGCTAAAACTTGCCCAGATTCGACTTTTTCTCCAACCCAAACAATCGGTCTATGATTGATACAAGTATCTTGGTTTGATCGATTATATTTTTGAAGTTCATATAACGTTTTTTTACCTGCTTTTTCTTTAACAATAATATGTTTTGATGAAACATCGATGATAATACCTCTTCTAAAAGCTGTAATAACCATACCCGAATCAATTGCAACTTGGCTTTCTAAACCGGTACCAACAATTGGTTTTTGTGGTAATAATAATGGGACAGACTGTCTTTGCATATTTGATCCCATTAACGCACGGTTTGCATCATCGTGTTCAAAAAATGGAATTAATGCTGCTGCTGCTGATACAACCTGTACAGTTGATACAGCAATAAAATCGACATCTTGGGGACTAACAGTAATAAAATCTTGTTTATAACGTACAGGAATTAATTGTTTTGTTAGAATACCATCTAAATTTATATTAATATCCGCTGGAGCAATTTTAAAATTATCTTCAAGGTCAGCGGTTAAATAAATTGGCTTACCTGTTTTTATAACTCTACCTTTAGTAACTTTCCAAAAAGGTGTTTCAATAAAACCATAACAATTAACACGTGCGCATGTCGTTAAAGATGCAATTAAACCTGCATTTTGGCCTTCTGGGGTTTCAATCGGACAAATTCGACCATAATGACTAGGATGAATATCTCGAACAGCAAAACTAATTCTATCTCGATTTAATCCGCCTGGTCCTAATCCACTAATCCGCCGTTTATGAGTTAAGGCCGATAAAGGATTTGTTTGATCCATAAACTGAGATAATTGACTTGAACCAAAAAATTCTTTCATGGTAGCCATAACAGGTTTAGGATTAATTAAAGTTGCAGGTTTTAAAGTTAATGAATCGCAAATTGTCATACGTTCTTTAATAGTTCTTTCAAGACGATTTAACCCAACACGGAACTGGTTTTGTAATAATTCACCTACTGAACGCACTTTTCGATTTTTTAAATGATCAATATCATCGGCCACCCCTTTTTCGTTTGTTATTGTAATTAAATAATCTAAAATAGCGATAATATCTTGGTATGTCAAAGTATTTGTTTTTTCTGAAATATTTAATTGTAATTTTTTATTAACTTTTAATCGGCCAACATGACCTAAATCGTAATATCGACGATCGAAAATTTTTAAAAAAACAGAATTCGTTTCCGAAAAAATTTCAGTTTTATTTAGATTTTGTGTATCTCTTAGTAAATCATTAATTTCTAAAGCCGGCGCAAAATACAGTGGGTATTTTACACTTTGACTAATTTCTTTTGTTGTTAGTCCCATTTCATGGAGTAATTCAACGGCACTTATCTTCGTTGATTTATCAATTTCAATTTCAATATCTCGGTATTTCTCTTTGTGAGGCGAAGATAAGGGCGGTAAGGAATAGATCTTAAGAATTTCGGAAGGTATCTTTATGTCTCGGATATGAAATTTTAACCATGAGCCACGATTAGAAATTAAGGTGCCTTTATATCGTTTTTTATTATTTTTTTCATGTTCAAAATAAATACCAGGACTTCTAATAATTTGACTGATAATAACTCGTTCACAACCATTAATGATAAAGGTTGCTTTATTCGTCATTAGTGGTAATGTTCCAATAAATACTTTTTTACGATTAGTTATTGTTTTTAATTGGCGATCACGAATTTCAATTGGAATATAAATTCTTGCAGAATATGTACTGTCACGTTGTTTTGATTCAAATTCACTATATTTAGGTTTTTTTAATTTGTACTCATTTGCAAAAATACAAACTTCAATATTTCCTGTAAAATCTAAAATTGAAGAAAAATTTGAAAGTTCTTCAGTTAAACCGTGGGAGATAAACCAGCAAAAACTAGTTTTTTGAATTTCAATAAAATCAGGTAACGTTGTAATAAATGTTTTAGGATTTTGCATTATTTATTAGATAACATTTAATAGAATTATTTGTGTCATAAGTTAGGGAATAACGAATATTCGGGTTATATAGGATTAGGGGAGTAAAAAAGTTAAGAAATCAAAATATTTCTTAACTTTTATATTTTTTTGAAAAAACTAAATCATTTTTAGATAATTTGCTAATTGTGATTTTTTTCTAGCAGCTTTATTTTTATGGAATACGTTTCGTTTAGTTGCTTTATCAATTCGACTGTAAGCTAATTTTAAACTTTCATCAACTTTATTTTTATTTTCATCCGTTTTTGATAATTCATAAGTTTTCAAATTATCTAAATAAACTTTGATAATACTTTTAACATTACCTTTATATGTTCGATTTACTAATCGGTTACGCTCATTAATTTTAATTCGTTTAACCGCAGATTTATTATTTGCCATTTAAAATTAATATTGTTTTAAATTTATAATTGTCTATAAATTCTAATATAAAGTTATTCATTAGTATAGTATTAAACACAAAAACTAATTTTCGTAAGAGTAAGAAATTATTAAACCTTGAAAAAATGAAAAAATTTATGAGATAATCACTACAATATATTCTTATTATTAGATTTAATATTTTATAGGAATCACAATGGCTAAAAATAAAGGTTCTAGAGTTTTAATTACTCTAGAATGTACAGATTGTCGTTCTAATGACAATAAACGATCACCAGGTGTTTCGCGTTATACAACACAAAAAAATCGTCGAAATAATCCTGATCGTATTGAATTAAAAAAATATTGTCCAAATTGTAACCGACATACACTTCATAAAGAGATTAAATAGTTTATGCAAAAACAACAATTATCACCAATTGAATTAGATCAAAAAATTGACTATAAAGATGTTGATTTATTAAAAAATTTTATTACGGAACAAGGTAAAATTTTACCACGTAGAGCTACTGGAGTTACAGTACAGCAACAACGGAAATTAACAAAAGCAATCAAACGTGCTCGAATTTTAGCATTATTACCTTTTGTTGCCTCAAATTCAATTTAACAAATTCTAGATTTTTAATTATTAATAATTAAAGATCTAGAATTAATTTTTCTTATTTTATCTAAAAAGTTCTATAATTGTAATTAATTCAAAGGAGACTTTAATGGGACGCAGTCAACGTAACGATAATTTTATTGATAAAACTTTTACGGTTGTAGCAGATATTCTACTAAAAGTTTTACCAGCTAGTAAACAAGAAAAACAGGCATTTTTTTATTACAGGGATGGAATGTCAGCCCAATCTGAAGGTGAATACGCAGAAGCTTTAGAAAATTATTATGAAGCTTTGCAATTGGAAGAAGATCCATATGATAGAAGTTATATTCTTTATAATATTGGTTTAATTTATTCAAGTAATGGCGAATATATGCAAGCTTTAGAATATTACCATCAAGCTTTAGAATTAAATTTAAATTTACCTCAAGCTTTAAATAATATTGCTGTTATTTACCATTATCAAGGTGTAAAAGCTTCAGAAAAAGAAAATTTAGAAATTGCAAAAGGTTTATTTGATAAAGCTGGAGAGTATTGGCGTCAAGCAATCAAATTAGCCCCGAATAATTATATAGAAGCTCAAAATTGGTTAAGAACAACTGGGCGTATTGGATCGGATATGAGTTTTTAATTTATTTTTTGTCAAAATAATAAAGTGAAACAGGTGAATTCACTAAATTAGAAACAAAAGCCTATTTTTTTGAAGCTGGAAGTAAAGTTATATATTTATTAGCTCTATACCGTCGTCGTGGATGATGTGAAAGCTTTTTCACACGAAAAGAAGGTTGAATTAAAATACAAGTTACTGGTTTTTAATTTTTTTGTTATATAATTATGCTTGATAAGTAAATTTTAAGTATCTAGCTATTTAAAGTTTGGAAGTACGTTGATTTTTAATAATTTAAATATGTTAAATGAAAATGTTAGAAACTAGTACAAGTAAAGGTTATATTACTCAAATTATTGGTCCTGTATTAGATATTGAATTCCCAAGTGGAAATTTACCACCTATTTATAGTGCAATTAGCATTGCAGCATCTGAAGGTGAAATAATTGTTGAAGTACAACAATTATTAGGAGGTAATAAAGTTCGTTGTGTATCGATGCGTTCAACTGATGGCTTAAAACGTGGTGTCGAAGCTACTGATTTAGGTACTCCAATCAATGTACCAGTAGGAACTCCGACGTTAGGCCGTATCTTTAATGTAATTGGTGAACCAGTAGATAATCAAGGTGATCTTGTTTGTGATGAAAGTTTACCAATTCATCGTGATGCACCTGAATTCACTGAATTAGAAACAAAACCTTCTATTTTTGAAACTGGAATCAAAGTTGTAGATTTATTAGCTCCATACCGTCGTGGTGGAAAAATTGGTTTATTCGGTGGTGCAGGTGTAGGTAAAACTGTGTTAATTATGGAATTAATTAATAATATTGCGAAAGCACATGGTGGTGTATCTGTATTTGGTGGTGTAGGTGAAAGAACACGTGAAGGAAATGATTTGTACGAAGAAATGAAAGAATCAGGTGTAATTAATGAGAAAAATTTTACTGAATCTAAAGTAGCTTTAGTATATGGTCAAATGAATGAACCTCCTGGAGCCCGTATGCGCGTAGGTTTAACAGCTTTAACAATGGCAGAATATTTCCGTGATGTAAATAAACAAGATGTATTATTATTTATTGATAATATTTTCCGTTTTACACAAGCAGGCTCAGAAGTATCTGCTTTATTAGGTCGTATGCCATCGGCTGTAGGTTATCAACCAACCTTAGCTACTGAAATGGGTGCATTACAAGAACGTATTACTTCAACAACGCAAGGTTCAATTACATCAATTCAAGCAGTGTATGTGCCTGCGGATGATTTAACAGATCCAGCACCAGCGACTACATTTGCTCATTTAGATGCAACAACTGTATTATCACGTAATTTGGCTGCCAAAGGAATTTATCCAGCTGTAGATCCGTTAGATTCAACCTCAACAATGTTACAACCAAATATTGTAACACCAGAACATTATGGAATTGCAGAAGAAGTTAAAGAAACGTTACAACGTTATAAAGAATTACAAGATATTATTGCAATTTTAGGTATTGACGAATTATCTGAAGAAGACCGTTTAACTGTAGCTCGTGCACGTAAAGTAGAAAGATTCTTATCACAACCGTTCTTTGTAGCTGAAATTTTTACAGGTTCTCCTGGAAAATATGTAAGTTTAGAACAAACAATTAAAGGTTTCAAAATGATTTTAACCGGTGGGTTAGATGATTTACCAGAACAATCATTCTACTTAGTTGGTGATATTGATGAAGCTATTGCTAAAGCAGAAACTCTAAAATAAGGAGTACAAATGACTATTAATATTCGTGTTATTACTCCAGATCGAATAGTTTGTTCAACAACCGCTGAAGAAATTATTTTACCGAGTACAACCGGCCAATTAGGTATTTTAGATGGGCATGCTCCATTAATTACCGCATTGGATATTGGAGTTTTAAGAATCAAAATGGACCAAAAATGGACTCCTATGATTTTATTTGGAGGATTCGCTGAAATTGATCAAGATCAAATTACAATTTTAGTAAATGATGTTGAAGAAGCAGCCTCTTTAAAATTAGATGAAGTAACTGCTGCATTAGAACAGGCAACATTAGCAGTAGAAAATGCGGAAACTAATCGAGAAAAAATTGAAGCTTCTCAAAATTTAAAAAAAGCTTCAGCTCGTGTTCAAGCCGCTACTTTTTTATCTTAATTTTTAAAAAAGTTCTTAGAGAAGACTCTAGGAACTTTTTTTTCTAAAAGTAAATCCACTTTATTAAGTATTTTTACTTTATAATAATATAGTGTGTGTTTGTCATCAGTAATATATATATTATACAAATATTCAGATTAATATTATGATAGGCAATTCCGATTTTAAATTTAAAGATAATTTTGAATTAACACTCGAATTACCATTTTCAGAACATATTGAAGAATTACGGCAACGAAGTTTTCAATTAGTTTTGATTATTTTACTTTTAACCTGTGTCTCATTTGTTGAAGTAAAATTTTTAGTAAAAATTCTAGAATTACCAGTTAGTAATGTGAAATTTTTTCAAGCGGCACCTGGTGAATATTTTCTTTCAACTTTGAAAATTTCTTTTTATACAGGGTTATTGTTTGGAAGTCCCTTTGCTTTAGGTCAAATTTTATTATTTTTACTCCCTGGTTTAACACAAAATGAAAAAAGAATTATCTTACCATTACTTTTCGCATCATTAATATTATTTGGGTTAGGTTTAGTTTTCTCGTATTATGCATTAATACCAGCAGCATTAAATTTTTTCTTAAATTATAGTGACGAAGTAATTGAACCTTTTTGGTCATTTGATCAATATTTTGAGTTTATTTTAGTTCTTTTTTATAGTACCGGTTTTGCTTTTCAAATTCCTATTATCCAAGTAATTTTAGGGTTATTAAAAATTGTTTCTGCACAACAAATGATTAGTGCATGGCGTTATGTTATCTTAGGATCAACAATTATTGGAGCTATTTTAACACCGTCAACTGATCCATTAACTCAATTATTACTTTCAGGAGCTATTTTAGCATTATATTTTTCTGGTGCTGGCATTTTGTTATTAATCAAAAATTAATGCATTATTTTTATACTTAAAAAGTATTTATTCTATGAAAACGCAAAAGTTTTTTAAAAATCTTTTATGTAGTTTAACATTAGGTATTAGTTTATTTGGATTTTCAGTTGAAAATGCAAATGCTTACCCTGTGTTTGCTCAACAAGGTTATGCTAATCCTCGTGCAGCTAATGGGAAATTAGCCTGCGCAAATTGTCACTTAAATCAAAAGGCAATTGAGATTGAAGCTCCACAAGCTGTTTTACCGAATTCAGTTTTTGAAGTTGAAGTTAAAGTTCCTTATGATACCAGCAATAAACAAATTAGTGCAACTGGTAAAAAAGTAGATTTAAATGTTGGTGGTATTGTTATCTTACCAAAAGGATTTAAATTAGCTCCAGCAAATCAAATTTCTGACGAAGTTAAGGCGAAAAATAAAGGTGTTTTTATTTCACCTTATAGTACTGAATTAGATAATATTTTAGTAGTTGGTCCAATTGCTGGGAAAACGCACCAAGAATTAGTTTTTCCGGTTGTTTCTCCAGATCCAAAAACAAATCCTGACATTAAATACTTAACGTACCCATTATATGCTGGTGGTAATAGAGGCCGTGGTCAAGTTTACCCTACTGGTGAAAAGAGTAATGTAAACATTTTTACAACACCTATTGCCGGTCAAATTAGTGATATGTCAGATGGCGAAAAAGGATCGAAAAAAATTACAATTTTAAATAATACTGGAAAAACTGCTTTAGTAGAAATTCCAAAAGGTTTAGAGATTATTGTAAAAAATGGTGATATTGTTAATGTTGATTCACCGTTAAATATTAATCCAAATGCTGGTGGTTTTGGTCAAGAAGAAACCGAACTTGTTTTACAAAATCCAATTCGTATTATTGGGTATCTTGTATTCTGTTTCTTTGTTCTTTTAACTCAAGTTTTTTTAATTTTAAAGAAAAAACAATTTGAAAAAGTACAAGCTGCAGAACTTAATTTTTAAATAAAAAAGATCTTATGATTTCTAAATCATAAGATCTTTTTTATTTACTTAATATAATGCATCTTCTTCATGTACTAAGATTTCACAATCTGACGTTGGGTATGCTACACATGTTAATGTAAAACCAGCTGCCATTTGATCATCGTCTAAGAATGATTGTTCTGATTGATCAATTGTACCATTTGTTACTTTACCTGCACATGTTGAACATGCACCTGCACGACATGAATAAGGTAATTCAATACCTTGTTCTTCTGCTGCATCTAATACAAATTGATCATCTGGACAATCAATTGTTACGTCAATGCTATGCTCTTCGCTTAATAAGTGTACTTTATAATTAGCCATATTAACCTTTTTATTAAACACTAAAATGTAAAAATAGAAGAAAGTATTCTTGCTATACTCCTATATTATAATAGTATAGATTCAAAAATAAATATAGAGATAAAATTTTATTATTTAAAACGTTGTTTTAAACGACTTGCTTTACCCCGTAAATTTCGTAGGTAATATAATTTGGATCTACGCACTTTTGATGAGCGTAAAACTTGGATTGAATTGACTTTTGGAGAATGGATTAAAAAAACACGTTCAACCCCAATTCCTTGTAAAATTTTTCTTACAGTAATTGTTGTATTAACAGAACTATTTTTTTTTGCAATAATAGTTCCTTCATAAAATTGAATACGTTCTTTTGTACCTTCGATAATTTTTACACCAATTTTTACACCATCACCAACTTCAAGCGTTGGAAGATCTGATTTAAGAAATTGATTTTGTAAATCATCTAAATATTTTTGTTTATTTGCAATAATCATGATTTGAAAAAGATAAGCTAAACTTTAATAATAATATCGTTATATTTTTAAAAATACAACATTTTTCTAAATTTAAGATTGCATCCGACTGGGTTCGAACCAGTGATGTTCCATCGGAAAACGGATTATGAGTCCGGTGCCTTCAACCACTCGGCCACGGATGCTCAATTGGAGCTGATGGGAATTGAACCCACGTCCATTAAATTTTTTTTTATTTATTCATTCACAGGTTTAGTTTTTAAAAAACAAATAAAAGAAGTTTAAATAATAATTTAAACTAAAAGATCTAGAAAAGTCTAGTTTTACAGTATCCATAAATTTTACAAATTTTTAAAAGATGGATACTTTTAAAAATTTCCATAAATAATTTTAAGCAATACTTAAAGTTTTACGGTTAAAAGATAAAATGTTGTTTGCATTTATTTTAAATGTATATTTTTTAACGAAATAATATTTTTCGACCTGCATCATAAATAAAAAACTAAATAATGTCGAAACCATTACAGCCCCAAAATTAAATAAATAAGCATGAAGGGAATCGAACCCCCGACTCTCAGAATCGGAATCTGATGCTCTATCCACTGAGCTACATGCTTAATAGTTACGTTTTTTATTATACAGTTTAACTAAAATTAAACCATATTTAACGAAAAAAAAATTTTTAGATTTTATTAATAAATAAAATCTAAAAATTAATGAAAGTTTAGTAGTAAATTTTACCACCACCCCATTTTTCTGTAACAATTTTAGGCTGTAACATAATATGGCCACCAATTGAATATAAATCTTCATCAGTAAGTGAACGCATACGAGGATAAATATCTGCACTTTTTACACTAGGATGAATTTCAGCAATTGATTCTAAACCATCATAACTTGTTGGGTCTTTCATGTAATCAACTAAAGCTAAAATATTATCACGACGGGGTGTTGCCAGACTTAACCCTTCTGGGTCTAAACCTACGTTTGGATTTGTCTTTGTAATACCACCAACATGACATGCACCACATGTTGCATTAAATAAACGTTTTCCACGTTTTACTTGTTCAGCTGTTAAAACTGTTGTTTTCCCTGAGCCATCCACTGCAACAGTTCGTGTTGCTTCATCTAAATCAATTGCTAGTGCTGAACTATTTATTAAATTAAATAGGCAGAAAACTGATAACAGTAAACTTAAAGAATATTTTTTAAACATAATTAAAAAAAGAAATTATAAAATTGAAACCAAGAAAATAAAGAAATTAGATTTCTTTATTATTTTTTATTTTTGCTGCGTTTGTAAGTAAGCCACGTAAGCGAATATTTTCCCACCCGGCAACTAATAATGATGTTATTATTAGAACTTGGCTAAAAAGTAAAATTGGGTCAAGTCTCCAACCATGAACAATTAATATACAACTATACAATAAACCAATTGTAGTGAAAAAAATGTCCTCATCTCTTGCTAATTCAGGTTTTACAATTCGAAGTAAATACAATAACATTACTCCTGCAACAAGAATAAATCCTAATAAAATATTTGGACCAAATCCAATATTTATCATACATTATACTATATATATATTTATTATGAACGAGTTACTCGATCTGATTTACTAACAATAACTAAAGCTACTGCAATTGCTGCTAATACAAACCCACCAGCAACAAGACTTGATAAGAAACCACTTAATGAAGTTGTCATTTTTAATTCCGTTTATTTAAAATATAAATTAAACCGCTTAAAATTTATAAACACAAATTTTCTGCGAATTTAAAGTACTATATAATTATTATACAAAAGTATACGCCGAAATGAATAATTCTAATAAAAAAAATTGTAATTTAAATAAGACTTAGCTTAAATACTAATTTAAAAGAAATATTTTATGCTGCTACCTTTCAATTCTGACATTTTAAATAATTTTTCAAATCATATAAAAGACTAAGCCTTAAACAAATTGTACTTAACTTAAAATAATTTAGCAATGCGTTAAATTAAATATTAACTATTGTTATAATGTTCTAATTCTGTTATTATATTTTTGTACTTACTTTTGCCCGGATAGCTCAGTTGGTAGAGCAGTGGATTGAAGATCCTCGTGTCACCAGTTCAAATCTGGTTCTGGGCATTTAATTTAAATTTTTAAATTTTGTGTATTCTCCTTCAAAAAATATTTTTGCTGTTCCGATGGGTCCATTTCTATGTTTCGATATAATTAGTTCAGTAATATTAGGTTCAGCCGTTTCAACATTATAATATTCATCTCTATATAACATTAAAACTAAATCGGCATCTTGTTCAATTGATCCACTTTCTCGTAAATCTGATAAAATCGGACGTTTGTTAATTCGGTTTTCAACATTTCTACTTAATTGAGAAAGAACAATAACGGGAACATTAAATTCACGAGCAATATTTTTTAGCCCTCGGGTAATTTGAGATAATTCTTGAACTCGATTTTCATTTTTATTAGAATTTTCCATTAATTGTAAATAATCAATAATTATTAAACCTAATTTTTGTTGTTCAAATCGAATTTTTTTTATTTTTTTCCTCATTTCAATTATTGAAATGTTAGGGGTATCATCAATAAATAAAGGTAAACGGGAAAATCTTTTGACCGTAGAATTTAAAATATCCCATTCAGATTGTTTAATATTACCAGCTCTTAAACGTGTACTATTAATGTTTGTTTCCGAAGCTAACAAACGGTACATTAACTGTTCTTTAGACATTTCTAAACTAAAAAATAAAATAGGTAATTTATTTTTTTTTAAAATATTTGTCGCAACATTTAAACAAAAAGCAGTTTTTCCCATGGAAGGCCTGCCTGCAGTAATAATTAAATCTGATTTTTGAAAACCTTGTGTCAAAGCATCTAAATCATAAAAGCCAGAACTAATACCAGGTAATGTAATATTATTTGATTTATCTTTTAATTCTTGAATAACATTTGATAATAATTCAGCACTACTTAAAACCTGATTAGTTTCAGTTTTTTTACCAATAAGTACTAATTCACTTTCTAAATCTAAAATAATTTGTTCTAAGGAAATATTCGTAACATAACTAGAATTTATAATTTGATATCCCAATTTAATTAGCGTACGTCTTATAAATTTATCTTGAATTAAGCTTAAATATTCTTCTAAATTCACTAAATTTGGAACTTGGTTAATTAATTCAATTAAAACGGTAACTCCCCCAATTTTTTCTAATAAACCTTGTTCCTGTAAATAATTTGTTAAAGTTGTTAGATTAATTAATTTTTTTGTATTGTGTAAAGTACAAATTGTTTGATAAATTATTTGGTGATTCTTAAAATAAAATGCTTCAACCGATAATGTTCGGAGTGTAATATCTAAAGCTTCGTTACTTATTAACAAATTTCCTAAAATAACTTTTTCGGATAAAAAATTATGGGGTAAATATTTTTCAATTAATAAAGTACTCGTTTTTGAATCAAAATTTTCCATTATTTATTTTGTTAATCAATGTGTATATAGGTAAAAATATTTTAATTAAATAGGAGAATTTAAAGTAATTATTGATTTTTTTTGGTACTATCATTATAATATATTATAGCGTCCTTAGTTCAGTTGGTAGAACGCTAGTCTCCAAAATTAGATGTCGAGGGTTCAAGTCCTTCAGGGCGCGTTTCCCTTTTTAAGGGGTTTTCATTATTTAATAGAATTTTAAAATATCTTATCTAATTAATAGATTTATGCCAAAAAAAATTACCGCATTAATTAAATTAGCTTTACCAGCCGGTAAAGCTAATCCGGCACCACCTGTAGGTCCGGCTTTAGGACAACATGGTGTTAATATTGCAGCATTTTGTAAAGAATATAATGCACAAACAGGAGATAAGGGAGGATTAATCATTCCTGTTGAAATCTCTGTATATGAAGATCGAAGTTATACGTTCATTTTAAAAACTCCTCCGGCTTCAGTATTATTAGCAAAAGCAGCTCAAATTAAAAAAGGCTCAGCTACTCCTAATAGTGTAAATGTTGGTTCAATCAGCAAAACACAATTAGAAGAAATTGCAAATATTAAATTACCCGATTTAAATACAAATAATATTGTAAGTGCAATGAAAATTGTTGAAGGAACTGCACGTAATATGGGTATCTCCATTGTCGATTAAATTTTAATACTGGAGAAATAATTATATGCAAAAACTATCAAGACGTCAAAAAGAAAATAAACAACAAGTTGAAAAAATTTTATATAAATTAGAAGACGCAGTTAGTTTATTAAAAACAACGGCTACTGCCAAATTTACCGAAACTGTTGAATTACATGCAAATTTAAACATTGACCCGAAATATGCTGATCAACAATTACGAACTACTGTAACATTACCGAATGGTACAGGGAATGAAGTCCGAATCGCCGTTTTAACTTCTGATGACAAAATTCAAGAAGCAAAAATTGCTGGTGCAGATATTGTTGGAAATACAGATTTAGTTGAAGATATTAGTAAAGGGATGATTGATTTTGATTTATTAATTTCAACCCCAGATATGATGCCCAAATTAGCTAAACTAGGTCGAATATTAGGGCCAAAAGGGTTAATGCCATCACCAAAATCGGGTACTGTTTCAACTAATTTAACCGAAACATTAACTGAATTTAAAAAAGGTAAATTTGAATACAAAGCCGACAAAACAGGCATTGTTCATGTTAACTTTGGAAAATCCAATTTTAATGAATTACAGTTAAAAGAAAATTTAGTAGCACTATATCAATCTATTGAACAAAATCGACCAGCAGGGGTTAAAGGAAAATACTTTAAAACTGTTTTTATTTGTAATAGTATGGGACCATCTATTCAATTAGATTTAAAAGCTTTTGAATAACAAACATTAATAATATAAGGAAATAAATTTTATGTCAGAACGTATTGATGAAATCGTAGAACAATTAAAAACATTAACATTATTAGAAGCTTCTGAATTAGTAACAAAAATTGAAGATACATTTGGTGTTGATGCATCTACTAGTGGTGGTGGCATGATGGTTATGGCTCCAACAGCTGGTGGGGGTGATGATCCTATTGAAGAAAAAACAAGTTTTGATTTAATGTTAGATGAAGTGCCTGCTGATAAGAAAATTGCTGTACTAAAAATTGTCCGTGGTTTAACGGGTTTAGGTTTAAAAGAAGCTAAAGAATTAGTAGAATCAGCACCAAAATTAATTCAAGCAGATATGACAAAAGACCCTGCAGAAGATGCTAAAAAACAAATTGAAGAAGCGGGCGGTAAAGCTTCACTAGCTTAAATATAATTAAATAAAAAACCTTCTTTATCTTACGTTAGTAAGATAAAGAAGGTTTTTTATTTAATTATATTAGCTTTTTTTAATAAATTTTCAACAGTTTCAGTTGGTTGAACACCTTGATTTAGCCAACCGATAATTTTCTCATTATCAAATTTAGATTCTTTTGTAATGGGATTATAATACCCCACTTGATCAACAGGCCTCCCATCACGTCTTGTATCATTAGTCATAACTACTAAACGATAAGCTGGTTGACGTTTTCGTCCTACACGTTTTAATCGAAGTTTTAACATAAATATTATTTATAAAATTTGGTCAACAGTTAATTCATTAATTATTTCAATAAGACATTGAATCCATAAAATTGCAAGAATTGGTGAAAAATCAATACCAAAAATTGCAGGTACTAAACCTCTAAATAACCGTAAATACGGATCCGTTAAACTAGCTAACAAATAAAAAGGTTGTACAAAAGGATTAAAATTAGGAAACCAAGTCATTGTTAATCTTAAAGTAATTAAAAGATTATAAAATTTAAAAAATGTTAACAATGATTCTTGTAATACTAAAAATGTCTGATTAAAAAAAGAACCAGAATCCATCTTACCTAGGTCTCCTTTTCTTTATTTAAAAAATTATTATTAAAATAATAGTAAACTACATTATAGAAATAATACAACACATAAAAAAAGGAAACAATTTATTAAATTGTTTCCTTTTTTATATAAACGGTAACTAAATGTTACTCTTTTATTAGTTTAGAAAATTTTAATCAATTGGACGCATTGATAATACCGGCTCATTTGCACGGTTAATACCTTTTTCAAAACCAGCAGCTGCCGCACGAGAACGACCTGAATGCCACCAGTGACCAACTAAAAAGAAGAACGCTAAAAAGAAATGTGAACAACATAACCATGATCTAGGTGATACATAATTTACGGAGTTAATTTCTGTTGCTACACCACCTACTGAATTTAATGAACCTAATGGTGCATGAGTCATATATTCAGCAGCACGACGTTCTTGCCATGGTTGAATATCATTTTTAATTTTATTGATATCTAAACCATTTGGACCACGTAATGGTTCTACCCATGGAGCACGTAAATCCCAGAAACGCATAGTTTCACCACCAAAAATAATTTCACCACTTGGTGAACGCATTAAATATTTACCTAAACCTGTTGGACCTTGAGCCGAAGATACATTTGCACCTAATCGTTGATCACGTACTAAGAAAGTAAATGCTTGTGATTGTGAAGCTTCAGGACCAGTTGGACCGTATAATTCACTAGGGTAAGCAGTATTATTATACCAAGCGTATAATGCTGCAGTCCAACCCATTAAAGCAATCGCTGCTAAACTATAAGATAAGTATGCTTCACCTGACCATACAAAAGCACGACGTGCCCATGCAAATGGTTTCGTGAAAATATGCCAGATACCACCGATAATACATAAAAGGCCAACCCAGATATGGCCGCCAACAATATCTTCCATATTGTTTACAGCTACAACCCACCCGTCACCACCAAATGGTGAACGGAAAACGTAACCAAAAATTACAATTGGATTTAACGTTGGTGTTGTAATGTAACGTACATCACCACCACCTGGAGCCCACGTATCATAAACACCACCTAGATACATTGCTTTGATAACTAATAGGAACGAACCTGTTCCTAAAAGACATAAATGAATACCTAAAATAGTAGTCATTTTATTTTTATCACGCCAATCATAACCAAAGAATGGGAATGATTCTTCTAAAGTATCAGGGCCTAATAGTGAATGGTATATACCACCAAAACCTAGAATTGCTGAAGAAATTAAATGAATAACTCCTACTGCAAAATAAGGAACTGTTGAAGTAATTTCACCGCCTGGCCCAATACCGTAACCTAATGTTGCTAAATGTTGAATTAGAATGAAACCTTGTTCATATAGTGGTTTTTCCGGAACGAAATGCGATACTTCAAAAAGTACCATTGCACCTGCCCAAAATACCATTAATCCGGCATGCGCAACGTGCGCACCTAATAATTTACCTGAAACATTGATCAAACGTGCGTTTCCACTCCACCAAGCGAAACCAGTTGATTCAATGTCGCGACCTGCAATACTACTATTAAAGGGCGTTTCCACGTGGTAATACCTCCTCAGGGAATACAAAATTTTCATGTGGTTGATCTTGTGCTGCCATCCACGAACGAATACCTTCATTTAATAAAATATTTTTAGTATAGAAAGTTTCAAATTCTGGATCTTCTGCTGCACGAAGTTCTTGTGATACAAAATCATAAGCACGTAAATTTAATGCTAAACCTACGATACCAATTGCACTTGTCCACATACCCGTTACCGGTACAAATAACATAAAGAAGTGTAACCATCGTTTATTCGAAAATGCTACACCAAAAATTTGTGACCAAAAACGGTTTGCTGTTACCATAGAATACGTTTCTTCTGATTGTGTTGGAGTAAACGCACGGAATGTGTTTGCTGCATCACCATCTTCAAATAGTGTATTTTCTACAGTTGCACCATGAATAGCACATAACAGCGCACCACCTAAGATACCTGCTACACCCATCATATGGAATGGATTTAAGGTCCAGTTATGGAAACCTTGTAAAAATAGTAAGAATCGGAAAATTGCTGCTACACCAAAACTAGGAGCGAAGAACCAACTAGCTTGACCTAAAGGGTATAGTAAAAATACCGATACAAATACAGCAATTGGACCTGAAAAAGCAATTGCATTATAAGGTCTAATTCCAACTAAACGGGCAATTTCAAATTGACGTAAACAGAATCCAATTAAACCAAATGAACCATGTAACGCAACGAATGCCCATAAACCACCAATTTGACACCAACGTGTAAAATCGCCTTGCGCTTCTGGACCCCATAATAATAATAAAGAATGTCCCATACTGTTCGCTGGACTTGAAACAGCTACAGTTAAGAAGTTACACCCCTCTAAGTACGAACTTGCTAAACCATGGGTATACCATGATGTTACAAATGTTGTACCGGTCATCCAACCACCTGTCGCTAAATAAGCTGTTGGAAATAATAATAATCCTGACCAACCAACAAAAACAAATCTATCTTTTTTTAGCCAATCATCAATAAGATCAAATAAACCACGTTCTTGGTTTTGTCCAATAGCAATGGTCATAAGTTAAAATCCTTAAATAAAATTCTTTGTTAAGTAAACATTACTTATGTAACTTTTACTTTAATCTTTTCAACATCTAATTATTATTATAAAACTAATTCAGAATACTTTTACATAAATCTAAAAAAGAAAAAGTTTTTAAACAAAAAATATAAAAAATTATCTTTTAAGGGTTGACATTTCTCTATTCTGACGGTTAATCTAAATCTTGTGGATATGAAAAAGAAAAAAGCATTTTTTGAATGTTTTAATCCTAATACCATATAATTAAATTTCTGGATATTTTAAGAGAGTTTGATCCTGGCTCAGGATGAACGCTGGCGGTATGCCTTACACATGCAAGTCGAACGAGAGTTTTTAACTCAAGTGGCGGACGGGTGAGTAACACGTGAGAATCTACCCTTAGGAGGGGGACAACAGTTGGAAACGACTGCTAATACCCCATATGCTTTCGAGTAAAATAGTTTTCTGCCTAAGGAAGAGCTCGCGGCTGATTAGCTAGTTGGTAGGGTAAAAGCCTACCAAGGCGACGATCAGTATCTGGTTTGAGAGGACGATCAGACACACTGGAACTGAGACACGGTCCAGACTCCTACGGGAGGCAGCAGTGGGGAATTTTCCGCAATGGGCGAAAGCCTGACGGAGCAATACCGCGTGAGGGATTAAGGCCTGTGGGTTGTAAACCTCTTTTTTCAGGGAGGAAGATCTGACGTGTACCTGAAGAATAAGCATCGGCTAACTCCGTGCCAGCAGCCGCGGTAAGACGGAGGATGCAAGTGTTATCCGGAATCACTGGGCGTAAAGCGTCTGTAGGTGGTTTATTAAGTCGACTGTTAAATCTTGAGGCTCAACTTCAAAATCGCAGTCGAAACTATTAGACTTGAGTATAGTAGAGGTAAAGGGAATTTCTAGTGGAGCGGTGAAATGCGTAGATATTAGAAAGAACACCAATTGCGAAGGCACTTTACTTGGCTATTACTGACACTCAGAGACGAAAGCTAGGGTAGCAAATGGGATTAGATACCCCAGTAGTCCTAGCCGTAAACAATGGATACTAGATGTTGAACAGATCGACCTGTGCAGTATCAAAGCTAACGCGTTAAGTATCCCGCCTGGGAAGTATGCTCGCAAGAGTGAAACTCAAAGGAATTGACGGGGGCCCGCACAAGCGGTGGAGCATGTGGTTTAATTCGATGCAACGCGAAGAACCTTACCAGGGTTTGACATGGTGCGAATTTCTTTGAAAGAAGAAAGTGCCATTCGGAACGCACACACAGGTGGTGCATGGCTGTCGTCAGCTCGTGTCGTGAGATGTTGGGTTAAGTCCCGCAACGAGCGCAACCCTTATTTTTAGTTGCCTTTATGGAACTCTAGAAAGACTGCCGGTTATAAACCGGAGGAAGGCGGGGATGACGTCAAGTCAGCATGCCCCTTACACCCTGGGCTACACACGTGCTACATTGGGCGAGACAATGAGACGCAAATCTGCGAAGATAAGCTAATCTATAAACTCGTTCTAAGTTCGGATTGTAGGCTGCAACTCGCCTACATGAAGATGGAATCGCTAGTAATCGCTGGTCAGCATACAGCGGTGAATCCGTTCCCGGGCCTTGTACACACCGCCCGTCACACCATGGGAGCTGGTTATACCCGAAGTCGTTACTCTAACCATTTGGAGGAGGACGCCTAAGGTAGAATTAGTGACTAGGGTGAAGTCGTAACAAGGTAACCGTACTGGAAGGTGCGGTTGGATCACCTCCTTTTAAAGAAAATAATATTTCTTATTAAATAGGTCGATTAGGATAAAATTTTTAAGTAGAATACTTAAAGGGCTATTAGCTCAGTTGGTTAGAGCGCACCCCTGATAAGGGTGAGGTCTCTGGTTCAAATCCAGAATGGCCCAGCGGGGGTATAGCTCAGTTGGTAGAGCACCGCCTTTGCACGGCGGTTGTCAGCGGTTCGACTCCGCTTACCTCCACAATAAAAGATTATAATTTCTGTGTTAAATTCAAGAAATTAAGGGTTTATGGGGGATACCTTGGCATTCAGAAGCGATGAAGGACGTGGTTACCGACGAAACGCTTCGGGGAGCTGGAAACAAGCTATGATCCGGAGATATCCGAATAAGGAAACTTCTAGAACTTCTTATTGAATCTATAGATAAGAAAGAGCGAACCTAGAGAACTGAAACATCTTAGTATCTAGAGGAAAAGAAAGTAAAAACGATTCCCTTAGTAGCGGCGAGCGAAATGGGAAGAGCCTAAACTCTTCGGAGGGTAGTGGGACAATTTTTAAGATTAGTAACGGTTAGAAAAATGAGATGGAATGCTCAACCATAGAAGGTGATAGTCCTGTATTCGAAAACTGAAACTACTGTATTGTATCCCGAGTAGCATGGGGCACGTGAAATCCCGTGTGAATCTGCGAGGACCACCTCGTAAGGCTAAATATTCCTGAATGACCGATAGTGAAATAGTACCGTGAGGGAAAGGTGAAAAGAACCCCGGGAGGGGAGTGAAATAGAACATGAAACCATAAACTTACAAGCAGTAGGAGGACGACTTAACGTCTGACTGCGTGCCTGTTGAAGAATGAGCCGGCGACTTATAGGTAGTGGCAGGTTAAAGTAGAGAATACTGAAGCCATAGTGAAAGCGAGCCTGAATAGGGCGTATGTCACTAGTTATAGACCCGAACCCGGATGATCTAACCATGGCCAGGTTGAAGCTTAGGTAATACTAAGTGGAGGACCGAACCGACTGATGTTGAAAAATCAGCGGATGAGTTGTGGTTAGGGGTGAAATGCCAATCGAATTCGGAGCTAGCTGGTTCTCCCCGAAATGTGTTTAGGCGCAGCGGTTAATGTTATAATTTAGGGGTAAAGCACTGTTTCGGTGCGGGCTGGTAATTCGGTACCAAATCGTGGCAAACTAAGAATACTAAATGAATAATTAACCAGTAAGACTGTGGGGGATAAGCTCCATTGTCAAGAGGGAAACAGCCCAGATCACCAGTTAAGGCCCCAAAATAATTACTAAGTGGCAAAGGAGGTGGGAGTGCTTAGACAATCAGGAGGTTTGCTTAGAAGCAGCAACCCTTTAAAGAGTGCGTAATAGCTCACTGATCGAGTAAACCTGCGCCGAAAATGAATGGGACTAAGTAATTTGCCGAAGCTGTGAGATATATTTTTATATCGGTAGGGGAGCGTTCTGTTGTAGGTCGAAGCATTAGCGTAAGCGGATGTGGACGAAGCAGAAGTGAGAATGTCGGCTTGAGTAACGAAAATATAGGTGAGAATCCTATACCCCGAAAACCCAAGGTTTCCTCCGGAAGGCTCGTCCGCGGAGGGTAAGTCAGGGCCTAAGGCGAGGCTGAAAAGCGTAGTCGATGGATAACGGGTTAATATTCCCGTACCATTTTTTATTGATAACGAGGGACGGAGAAGGCTAAGCTAGCCGGATGTTGGTTACCGGTTTAAACGTTCAAGATGTTGAGAAGTGGCGAAAACACTTTGAGTCAAGGCGTGAATAGGAGATGCTAAGGCATCGAAGTAGTGTATGTCAGACTTCCAAGAAAAGCTCGCTATGTCATAGATAAAAAATGCCTGTACCATAACCGACACAGGTGGGTAGGTAGAGTATACTAAGGGGCGCGAGATAACTCTCTCTAAGGAACTCGGCAAAATAACTCCGTAACTTCGGGAGAAGGAGTGCCTTATTTATAAGGTTGCAATAACAAGACCCAAGCAACTGTTTATCAAAAACACAGGTCTCCGCTAAGTCGCAAGACGACGTATGGGGGCTGACGCCTGCCCAGTGCCAGAAGGTTAAAGAAGTTGGTTAGCATTTGCGAAGCTGATGACTGAAGCCCTGGTGAACGGCGGCCGTAACTATAACGGTCCTAAGGTAGCGAAATTCCTTGTCGGGTAAGTTCCGACCCGCACGAAAGGCGTAATGATTTGGGTACTGTCTCGGAGAGGGGCTCGGTGAAATAGACTTGTCTGTGAAGATGCGGACTACCTGCACCTGGACAGAAAGACCCTATGAAGCTTTACTGTAACTTGAAATTGAAATTGGACTTTATTTGCGCAGTATAGGTGGGAAGCTTTGACGGTATCCTCGCGGGGATATCTGAGCTATCAGTGAGATACCACTCTTGTAATGTTAGATTTCTAACTTTGTACCATTAGCTGGTCAAAGAACAGTTTCAGGCGGGCAGTTTGACTGGGGCGGTCGCCTCCTAAATGGTAACGGAGGCGTACAAAGGTTTCCTCAGATCGGTCAGAAATCGATCGTAGAGTGTAAAGGCAGAAGGAAGCTTGACTGTGAGACCTACAAGTCGAGCAGGGACGAAAGTCGGTCTTAGTGATCTGACGGTACTGAGTGGAAAGGCCGTCACTCAACGGATAAAAGTTACTCTAGGGATAACAGGCTGATCTCCCCCAAGAGTTCACATCGACGGGGAGGTTTGGCACCTCGATGTCGGCTCATCGCATCCTGGGGCGGTAGTACGTCCCAAGGGTTGGGCTGTTCGCCCATGAAAGCGGTACGCGAGCTGGGTTCAGAACGTCGTGAGACAGTTCGGTCCATATCCGGTGTAGGCGTTAGAATATTGAGAGGAGCCTTCTTTAGTACGAGAGGACCGAGAAGGACACACCACTGGTGTACCAGTTATCATGCCAATGGTAAACGCTGGGTAGCTAAGTGTGGAGTGGATAACCGCTGAAAGCATCTAAGTGGGAAGCCCACCTCAAGATGAGTATTCTCATCACATTTTGTGAGTAAGGTCACGGCGAGACTAGCCGTTTAATAGGCATTAAGTGTAAGTACAGTAATGTATGTGCTGAGATGTCCTAACAGACCGAGGACTTGAATTTTATTAAATCTTACATGTAGTTAGCTACATGTAAGATTTTATACCTTGGTGTTTTTAGCATAGTGGAACCACACTGACCCATTTCGAACTCAGTTGTGAAACATTATAGCGGCGACAATACTTGGGGGGACACCCCCTGGGAAGATAGCTCAATGCCAAGGTTTAAAAACAAACTTAAAACATTTAAATAGAAAAGCTAACATTTTTAAGTAATTTCATATATAATTATTTATAAATAATAATATAAAGTCTTAGATTTTATATATATATAGAAAGAATTCTAAAGGTATATCAAATATGGATACTCGTTTACTAGTTATTGCTGCACCTTTATTAGTTGCAGGATCTTGGGCTTTATTCAATATCGGTCGATTAGCAATCCAACAAATTCAACGTCAATACCGTTAATAAAAAAAAATACAAGGAAATTCTACAAAATATTTGCTTTTTCCTTGTATTTTTTTTTATAATGTTACTATCATACCAAATTAATTTTTTATTACATTTAACAAATGGCTGTACCAAAAAAACGAACTTCAAAATCAAAGAAAAATGCTCGTAAATCAGTTTGGAAAAATAAAGCTAACAAACAGGCACAAAAAGCATTATCATTAGCTAAATCAGTTTTAAAAGGCAAATCAACAAGTTTTATTTATACATTAAACGAAGAAGATTAAATAATTATTTTAATTTTTAATCTTTTTTTAATAATTTGAAAAGCGGGTGTGGCGGAATTGGTAGACGCGCTGGGTTTAGGTTCCAGTAACTTATGTTGTGAGAGTTCGAGTCTCTCCATCCGTACTTAATATATAATAAATTTAAAATAATGTAAGATGAGTTTACCTTTTACTTTACAACAATTACGTATCATAAAAGCTATTGCGAAAGAACAAAGCTTTAAACGGGCCGCAGATTTATTATTTGTATCCCAACCATCTTTAAGTAAACAAGTAAAAATTCTAGAAAATCAATTAGGAATTTTATTATTTGATCGAAAAAACCGAAAAGTAACTTTAACGGAATCTGGAAAACTTTTTTTACAATATACTGATCGAATTTTATCCTTATGTGAAGAAACATGTAGAGCAATGGATGATTTAAAAAGTGGTGAACGTGGTAATTTAACAGTAGGAGCGAGCCAAACTGTTGGAACTTATTTAATGCCACGTGTGTTAGCTTTATTTGCCCAAAACTACCCACAAATTAATTTGACTGTACAAGTTGATTCTACACGAAATATCACAAGAAATATTGTTGATAGACGAATTGATATTGCAGTTGTTGGTGGGGATGTGCCTATTCAATTTAAAAACCATTTGACGATTGAAGAATTTGTAGAAGATGAGTTATTATTAATTATCCCTAAATCTCATCCATTTGCACTTAAAACTAATAAAATTATCAATAAAGAAGATTTATATCATTTAAATTATATTACATTGAACCAGACCTCAACAATTAGAAAATTTATTGATAATACACTTCAAGCAAATAATATTGAAACAAAAGATTTTAATATTGTAATGCAATTAAGTTCTATTGAAGCTATTAAAACCGCAGTTAGTTTAGGTTTAGGAGTTGCTTTTGTATCGGCTTCAGCAATTGAAAAAGAATTAGCATTAGAAACACTTGAAATTATTAAAATCGAAAATATTAAGATTACTCGAACTCTATCGATTGTGACGAATCCAGAATGTCATAAATCTAAAGGTTTTGAATATTTTTACAATGAATTATGGACATTAAAAAATCTAATAAAATAATAAAAGTACAATTCTAAAAAACTTGACAACAATTACCTAATATAATTATTATATATATAATATAGATTAAAAATTTAATAGTATTTAATATGAAATATGCTATCATTGAAGTGAGTGGACGACAATTTTGGATTGAAACCGGTAAATATTATGATTTGAATCGTATCCCAACAGAATTAGGTACGCAAATTACGCTAAATAGAGTTTTATTATTTAATAATGATGGTGATCTCCTAATTGGAAAACCTTATTTAGAAAATGTTAAAGTTGAAGGAAAAATTTTAGAACATTTAAGAGGTCGAAAGACTATTGTTTATAAAATGCGACCAAAGAAAAAAACTCGGAAAAAACAAGGTCATAGACAAGATCTAACAAGAGTGTTGATCGAAAATATTAATATAATGTAAAAAGGATTTTATCACATGGCTCATAAAAAAGGTGCGGGTAGTACTAAAAATGGACGGGATTCAAATGC